TTATCCGCCTATTGAAATAGATTCAACAGCGGCTAGATCCAGAGGAAAGTTGTGAGCATTACGTTCGTGCATAACTTCCATACCTAGGTTAGCACGATTAATGATATCGGCCCAAGTGTTAATTACACGACCTTGACTGTCAACTACAGATTGGTTGAAATTGAATCCATTTAGGTTGAAAGCCATAGTGCTTATGCCTAGAGCGGTAAACCAGATACCTGCTACGGGCCAAGCAGCTAAGAAGAAATGTAAAGAACGGGAGTTGTTGAAACTAGCATACTGGAAGATCAATCGGCCGAAATAACCGTGAGCAGCCACAATATTGTAGGTTTCTTCCTCCTGACCAAATTTGTAACCTGCATTTGCGGACTGATTTTCAGTAGTTTCCCTGATCAAACTGGAAGTTACCAAAGAACCATGCATAGCACTAAATAGAGAGCCGCCGAATACGCCAGCTACACCCAACATGTGGAATGGATGCATAAGGATATTGTGCTCAGCCTGGAATACAATCATGAAATTGAAAGTACCAGAGATTCCTAGAGGCATACCGTCAGAGAAGCTTCCTTGACCAATAGGGTAGATCAAGAAAACGGCAGTAGCAGCTGCAACAGGAGCTGAGTATGCAACAGCAATCCAAGGACGCATACCTAGACGGAAGCTAAGCTCCCACTCACGACCCATATAGCAAGCTACACCAAGTAGGAAGTGTAGAACGATTAGCTCGTAAGGACCCCCGTTGTATAGCCATTCATCGACGGAAGCTGCTTCCCAGATGGGATAGAAATGCAAACCGATGGCTGCAGAGGTAGGAATAATGGCACCGGAGATAATATTGTTTCCATAAAGAAGAGAACCGGAAACGGGCTCACGAATACCATCAATATCTACCGGAGGAGCTGCGATGAAAGCAATAATGAATACAGAGGTTGCGGTCAATAGGGTAGGGATCATCAAGACGCCAAACCATCCAATGTAAAGACGGTTTTCGGTGCTAGTGATCCAGTCGCAGAAGCGACCCCATAAATTTGCGCTTTCGCGTCTTTCTATAATTGCGGTCATGGTCAGAACTTCGTTTATAAAATCATCAGAGGCTCCCAAGCATAAGGCTTGTTATTTGACAGTATAATATGATCCATGTATCAATGTCAACCAATATCCGGTATGGGATTTCAATATCTATCCCAACGGGATAGATACTGATCTATACTATATTGAGAGAATATAGATGTATTTGAGATCTATATTTTTTGCAGATATTCCAAACTCTATAGATCTATCTGTAGTTAGATACTACATAAAATTATTTCTTTCTGGTTCCAGGAAGATCCATTGTGTTGTAATTAGAACGGATAGGATTGAATCAGTGAAAAGAAAAATTTTTTTGTTCGCTACAACGAACGAAGTGCAATGCAATTCTGGAACCGAATTCTGAATCCATTGATACGAGTGGGATATGAATTCTTCATCACTTTTCCAGAATAAGTGGACAGAGGTACCTATCGGAATTGGATCAATTTTTTCCGGGTTGCCCGGGACTCGAACCCGGAGCTTGTCGGATGGAGTGGATGATCTGCTCCTTCAGTATCAGTAAGAGCGAGAAATCTCTCCCCAAACCGTGCTTGCAATTCTCATCGCACACGGCTTTCCCCATGTAATGTATTTATTTCCTAATCATTTTAGTTCTCGGATGGAAAAAGAAAAATGATTCTGAATCGAGGCAATTACTCAAAGAGCATTTCATTGGTCAAATAAGTTTTCTTTCTATTCTAAGATCCTGTATCTTTTGCCAGGAATTGGCTAGGGGATTTATCTGGAGAATATCTGAATGCCAAATTCGTTCTCTCTGTGAATGGGCCGCTGCTTTCGATGAAAAAGCCGGATAATCAAATTCTCGTTCTTTTGAAAAATATTTTTTGAAGAGTTCTGGACCTAATTCCTTCCGAACTACACGTATCGTACTTTTATGTTTACAGGCTAAAGTTTTAGCACATGATAGTGAAAGTATATACTTTATACGATATAAACCATCTCGACCAAAGGATCCACTGTAGTAATGAAAAATATTTCTCCAAATTCGATCGAATCGATCGAGGATATCATCATCTGTTAAACTAGTCCAAGACAATTTACTAATTGGCCGCCCTGATATGTCACAGAATTTTTCTTTAGCCAATAATCCAATTATTGGTACAATCGGAACTATTGGATCAAATTCATCGGTAATAAGATCAGTAATAAATAACTTATCTAGCATTTTGATCCTGACCAGAAGAGGTTTCATCCGAACCCTCAGAGAATAACCTAGAGAAGAAGAACAATTCTTGGATAATTGATGAGAACATATCCTATATGGTTCGGACCAAAGATGGAAATAACATTGCCGAAAAATTGGAAGATGATATCTACATTTTTTCACTAGGAGATGAGTACCCCTTATAGCTATAATAGGTCTTTCTCCATATCTAACATAGTGAATTTTAGGATCCTTCAACGACCAGATACTTTTCAGTGAATTTCGACGAAAATTTCTGATAATATGTTTTACTTTTCGATGAAAATGAGTTCGCTCAGGGAAAGATCCATGAGACGACGATCGTGGATGAAAAGATCGTTTAAGAAGGGGAACTAAAATGGATTCGCATTCATAAACATAATTATTCCACAGGAACAGCAAGAATCTTGTATTTACTCTCGGAACGACAATAATCGATCTTTTTAAATTCTCTGGACTATTTCGATATTTATAGAGAACAGATCGTAATGGGTGCAAGGAGGGAGCATCTCGGATCCAGCGACGAAAGGTTCGAACCAAAATTTCCGGATGAATAGAATAGGGTATGCGTGTATCTAATATATAATTTGAATGCGGGAATTTATCTTCCAAGAAGGGAAATATTGAATGGATCGACCGGAAACTCTTCCATTCATTAATCCCTTCCACAGAATATTTTGACCGTATAGAGAACGGAACTTCCAGGACCAATGTCAGTCCTTCTAGTATCGATTCAGAATAGGAATTCTTGTTGTGATCAACTAATGGATTTGGATCGCAATTCACAAATAAAAAAATTGAATTATTCTGTTGACGTATTTGACCAATCAAACGTTTTACAATTAGGAAACTTAATTTATCATTGGAACTTAAATGTTCCATCGGTTCAGAGGAACTTGATACATCCAAATAATGATCATGAGAAATTACGTAAAGATCTTCCTGGAAAAAGAGTGGATATAAAAAGCATTGTTGCCAAGAGCTATCTTCCTTTCCGTATCTATGGAACTCATCCATTTTCAAACCTCAGCTACGGCTCTCGTTCATGAGAATAACCTCTTAATTTCTGAGATAATACATGGTGCAATCTAGTCGGGACAAGATAGGAAAAAAATAGATATATCCAGATATAAAGATTCTATATTCTATTCAGCAGATTTACTACCCAAGGATCTCATTCGTCATGAGGAAGAACGAAATTCTTTTATACTGGCGACCGATCGCTCTCCTGACTCATGGGATAAATCAACCTGGTCAGTACACTATTTATCTTACACATTTGTACTCGAGTACTTAGGACTCATTGTGAGTTTATAAATCCCTGATCTACTCAGGGAAAACCTCCCGATATCGGGTACTGAAATGCTCTTAACTTCTGATCAGTAAAGGGAATTCCTCGCTCGTTTAATTGGAACGAGGAACAGAAGCTCGTTCCTCTGGGTTTACCTATGATTAAAGTCATATAGCTTTCTCCATTGACTCATTCAACTTAACTGTGAATGAATTCGATCCTATTCACAATTATCACATTTGATCCGAAAGGATGAGCATATTATAAATCCATCTAAATATATAATAGACATTTCCCACCCATTTGATTCCTTGAATCAGATCCGGTCCTGATCGAATACAATCAGGTATCCTAAAAATAATATCAGGTATCATAAAGATCATATGTTGGAACGACATGCTCTTTTTTCCGTTCATTATACTTCGAGGATCAGTCGTAGTCTTCCAAACTTTACCGATGGTATCGATGAGTTTTCTACTTCATTCAAATGTGTAAAAGACCTTAGTCGCACTTAAAAGCCGAGTACTCTACCATTGAGTTAGCAACCCATATTGCAAATAGTTATTGAGGATATATATATACGATCGAAGTGGAATGCGAGGTTACTCAATATGAACCGGTAACCGGTAAATAGAATCTTACCAATCGTTAAATGACGAACGGGATAAAAAACCTATGTGAATGACCAAATAATTAACTCGTCAGTTCATATATGGATATGTATAGTTTCTTTCGATCCGCCATTCCAGAATAAAGTATTCTAGGTTATAAATAAATTATTCGTCAACAGAATTATCATGATTGGATAGAATCACTGATCCATGATGAATATAAAATATCTCTTTCTATTGTGAATGGACGAATTATATCGACACAATACACTATTGTCAATCCAGAATAAAATATAAATGAATTGTTGGATTGGCATCTATATTGGGACGATATGTTAGACGCATCGAGAGGAAATTCTAGGCTTATTTGTAACAGCCTTGGTGGAACGATTCAAATATTCGTCATCTATGGGATCACATGGAAACGAGAGTGACTTGGAGAGTATATAATATAATAATAAAAATGTTGAATCAAGGGTATTTGATCCGAATAGAAAATGTTGGATATCATAATCCACATCCACGAAACCAATTATGTAAAGTCGCACGTTGCTTTCTACCACGTTGTTTCAGACGATGTTTTTAAGATTCCTCCCTGCTGATCTCGAATCATGATCGAGACGTGATTATGAATAGTCATTAACTCCGTTGATATGATAGGAATAGATATCGAATTGAATCCACTCTTTTTGTATTGAATACACTCAATGTAATCAATTAATTTATATTGATTAGGTACTTAATGCTTCTTTAGCTGCGTGCATTACCTCGACAGTAACGTTCAAAATGCCCTTTTGTCGTGCAAATTTTTCCGTATTTCTCTTTACTTCGTCCCTGACAAAACGGGGGATTTTATTCAATTCTAGTCGACTTTCAGGATCCCAAATTAGACTTATATCCGTGGATAATGATTTAGTCATTATTTCCTTCGTATCATGACCACAAAAAATCTCTAGAAGATGATCTTCCATACCCAGAGCGAATGAGTTATAAACTGGATCAGCTATTTGATTAGTACCTTCGTAACCCAAGAAGGGTCGATATCCCAAGGAAAAATTTTGGATATGAGCTGGTGCGGAAATAACTCCACAGGGAATCTCAAGACGTTTACCGATATGACGTTCCATTTGAGTACCAAATATTGCAGAGGGCTCCATGTGAGCGATAATATCTCCTACTTGAGCATGATCATCTGTGATGATTATCTCATCACAAAAATCTTTAATTTGCTCTTTGAACCATTCTGCATCATGTTTACAATAAGTACCTGTACAACTCACACGAATTCCCATCTCTCTAGCAAGTATCTTAGTAATTGAAGCAGCATGAGTTGCATCACCAAAAACGACTGTTTCTTTCCCCGTAAAATTCTGACAATCGATAGATCTTGAGAACCAAGCAGCTTGGGAAACGAATCGAGTTTGTCCATCGATATAGGATTCGTAATCAACCCTTTTATTTGATAAAATAGGAGCCGCCAAGGTATCAACATATTTATTTATCTGTCGGATGCACTCGGCCGTATCTACAGCTCCCATAGGAGTTGTAGATACATAAGGCATCCCAAATTCTTTATTCAAATACATCGCTGTCATTAAGCCCACTTCACGATAAGGAATTAAATTGAACCGAGCTTTTGGTAAATTTTTCGGATCCTCTACAGATCCTCCTTCAGGAATTATTTGATTAATTTTGATGTCCAGATCTTTCAATAAACGTCTCAACTCACGACAATCGTGTCGGTTATGAAAGCCCAGAGTAAGAATCCCAATTATATTTACAGAGGGTGCATCTGTTACAAATTGATCCAATGTTTCTTGTCTATGGGATTTCTCCAAATAATATCGAACCACTTGTTCCAAAGTTCTATCCGCTGCCTGAATTTCATTCACTTGATAATGATCCACATCCGCAAAAATGACGTTGCAATCGGAGATTATGGATGCTCTATCCACAAAGTTTTTTAAATCCTCTTGCAAGATACTAGAGGTACATGTAGGTGTCAATATGATCAGATCGGGACCTTCCTCCTTATCTTTTCGAAGAATATTATCCACAACTCTTTTTCGAGATCCACGTGCTAGTACGTGACGATCTACTATACTAGCAGTTGCAGGAGTAAAATTTCTTTCCCGTTCTAACATAGAGCGCATTACATTAAAATAATCATCTCCTAGAGGAGCATGCATAATGGCATGGACATTTTTGAATGAACTAGCTACTCGTAGAGTTCCAATATGAGCAGGACCAGCATACATCCAATGGGCTAATTTCATAAATTGAACCTTATCTCGAATTGATCCGTATTCCCATCTTGCACCACAGAGATATCCCTTTATCCCTTCCCCATTGTAATAACATTCCCTTCTGATAAGTATGGTGAAATGATGATAAAAATTAGGACAAAATTCCATTAGATCTACTCTTTACGAAAGAACAAAGAGAAGAGGGAGGGAAGGTAAAACAGGAACCAATGAAATAAGTCTGGGACGGAAGGATTCGAACCTCCGAATAACAGGATCAAAACCTGCTGCCTTACCGCTTGGCCACGCCCCATTCCCATCCTATTTCCCTATTCATAGGCTAATGAATACTTATATAAAATTTTTTGTCAACCCATTAAGATCCAAGATTCATTAGATCAGATCCTAATTGGTCCGGAAATTTTAATTTTGTGGATATTTTTACAAAATAGATTCTTGATGGAATTGGACATAATAGGAGAAACAGAAAAAGGGACAAGAATATCCATTCATTGATCATTCTCTATTAGATTGGGTAAAATATTTTATGTATAAAAAATAATCCCTTCCAATCCCAAGTCTGGTCAAACTTGCCGAAGAGCTTCGATCGATTTGATCAATCAAAGACTTTTCTGGCTTTACCCCCCCCCCCTAATTTTTATTGGAGAAAAAAAAATGCTAGTTATACTCAATATTTGTCTAGATTATGCCTTTATTCATTCAAATAATCCCTTTTTTGGAAAATTACCTGAGGCTTATGCAATTTCCGATCCAATTGTCGATGTAATGCCAATTATTCCCGTTCTTTCTTTTCTCTTAGCCTTTGTTTGGCAAGCTGCTGTAAGTTTTCGATAAAAAGTATCTATCCCCTTTCTTCATTTTTCCAGTTTTTTGATCGCTGTCATTGATCCAATTTATTTATCACTCTTTCCATTTTTTGTGGCAGAAGTTCTACTCTTGCTCCACCCGACGATACCATATCCAGATGTTCCCAGCTAAAAAATTTTCCACTCACCTTCGTCAATTCCTTCTGATCCCATCGCTCACTCCGGATCGGGCTATTTGATAACGTATTAATACGAATGACATATTTTCATAAATATTTGATAAATAGCTGGTTGATCTAAAAAAGAAGAAAGGCATAAAAAACATTTTGAAAACAAAGGGAAAAATTATCTCCTTTTTTTTAATTGATTTTCACACGTGATTCGGAGAAAGAATTTTGTGATTTGTATTAATCATACTATTGCTTTGTATTCAAGTATCCATATATGGTACAAAGATTGATGATCTATTCTGTTGTACTTATAATCAGGATCCCGGAGATTACGTAATGCTTACTCTTAAACTGTTCGTTTACGCAGTAGTGATATTTTTCATTTCTCTTTTTATCTTTGGATTTCTATCGAACGATCCAGGACGTAATCCCGGACGTAAAGAATAGTGGAAAAAGTATCTATCTTTTCCGTTCCGTAGAAAGATCCGGAGTGATCCGTTTTCAGGATCAATAGTGACCAAACGGAGAGAGAGGGATTCGAACCCTCGGTACGGATCATCCGTACTACGGATTAGCAATCCGCCGCTTTGGTCCGCTCAGCCATCTCTCCAAAATGTGTGTAACAAAATGAATGGTGGAGTGAATATGTATACCATAGCATGTACGGATTGTATCGACAATACAATGAATATAGCAATTATTCAGTTAGATCAAAATCAATCCAGCGAATCATATTGTTCATTTCGTTCAAAATGATTCTTTGCTTTTCTTGGCCTGGCCACACCGGCCAGGCCAAGAAAAGCAAAGAATCAGTCGTACAGCGCTTTACCTAATCTGATAGCTAAAATAATTATTATAAAACTAAGAAAAACGAGGGTCATCCCAAATAGAACCTTTAGGATAATATCTTCCCCTATACCAAAAAAAGAATCAAAATACATTATAATGTCCTCCTATTTATAATTTATGTCTTATTTTAAGGATATAAGTTGCTTAAGGCAAGGAAAAGAGAAAATAGAAGTGTGAAAAGTGATTGATCTCGACAACATTTTATTCATACATCCATCAAGTCGATGGGATCATAGGGGTGAAAGAAAACGAAATGGATCTACAGGTTATTGCACAGCTCACTGTTCTGACTCTGATGGTTGTATCGGGCCCATTAGTAATTGTTTTATTAGCAGTTCGCAAAGGTAATCTATAATTACAATGAGCCATCTCCGGGAATGAAATACTATTTACCCAAGTATAGAATCTCCGGGGATGGAGATTCATGTAATGATGAAAACGAGGTAATGATTGATAGAAACTTTCAATGGAGGTTGATAACTCCTCATCTTCCTATTGGTTGGACAAAAGATCGATCCCTATGTTACAATTGGATCGTGGCGGGTATAGTTTAGTGGTAAAAGTGTGATTCGTTACATTATCAACTCGAATAGTTGAAGGATCTTTTACATGGGTCTATGATCCATCTAAAGCTCTATTTCCAGATAGGTTAAAAACCTCCCCTATGAATACCTTGGTTCAGGAATAGCATACCTTCTCGTAATCTGAATCTTAAATGATGAAAGAGAAACACATTTTTGGTTCCAAGATAGCGACACAGAATGTTTTAAAGGTTATATAAATCTTTCCAATTAGAGAAATCACAGATCTATGGGGATCCAAAGATATTTTTTCATCGTGACTAAACCTTCAACTTATGGATGGAAAGACCCCAGGTTGAAGCCGAATAGCTATAGAACGATGACTTTGGTTTACTTGGGTTATCAACATGGCATTTCGTTCGAGCTCGGTGGAATTTGTTCTCCTGGGGATTGGAATCAGTAGAAATAGGGAACGAAGTAATTAGAAAGATTCGTGATTATTTGAAACTTTAAAAAATTTCTCTTTCTATAAGGATCATCTAGAAAGTGAGTAAGTATTCTACGATTCGGGCCCTTCACTAAAAAAAAAAGATAGAAGGGGAGAAAAGAGAAGAAACTGACATAGATGCTATGGGTACGATAAGAAATTAGGCTTTTATTAGAAAAAAAAAAATAAGAAGAAGAAAGAGTCGAAATATCCTTTCACAAAGATTTGATATAAATACTCCGTTTCTTACCTCATACCTCTATCCCCCATGAAGGAGCCGAATGACATGAAATTCTCATGTTCGGTTCTGAATTAGAGGCATTGAATAATCAATGTCGACTATAACCCCTAGCCTTCCAAGCTAACGATGCGGGTTCGATTCCCGCTACCCGCTAACAGATATCTACCTATTATATCTATATAGATATAATAGGTAGATATAAAGTGATTGAGTATATAATATAATTTAACAATTCATTCAAAATCTATTTTCCGTTTCAATGTGAAATAGATGTGAAATAGATTCTATTCTTTTCCTAATCTCATTGTGAATAAAAAGAAAGAAAGAGCGTCCATCGTCTAATGGATAGGACAGAGGTCTTCTAAACCTTCAGTATAGGTTCAAATCCTATTGGACGTAATACTCTTCAATTGTTCTCAATTGTTGTGCAATGTATTGGAACACATTCTTCAGCTCTTTTTCCTGATGTCCCACCAACCAAATGATCAAATATTCATTTTTTTTCTTGAAGTAGAAAAAGTTCAGTATGTTCCTTAAGAGCTTCTTCCAAAAGGGCTTCCGCTTCTTCCGTAAATGTACCAGTAGAACGTATAATTTCTCCAAACTGAGGTTTATTCTTTATCAAATACTCGCGTAATCGAACGAGAAATTTTCTCACCTGTGCTATTTCTAATATATCTAGGTATCCATTCGTTCCGGTATAAATAGTAGCTATTTGTTCTTCTACTTTCAAAGGAGCCGACTGAGATTGTTTGAGCAACTCACGTAATCGTTGACCCCTTGCCAACTGATCTTGAGTAGCTTTATCAAGATCGGAAGCAAATTGTGCAAAAGCTTCCAACTCTGCAAATTGAGCTAACTCTAATTTCAATTTTCCAGCTATCTTTTTCATAGCTTTTATCTGAGCCGCGGATCCTACTCTAGATACGGAAATACCCACATTAATAGCAGGTCGGATCCCGGCATTGAATAGATCAGACGATAAAAATATTTGTCCATCGGTAATTGAAATTGCATTAGTGGGAATATAAGCTGAAACATCTCCAGCTTGAGTCTCAACTATTGGTAGAGCCGTAAGACTCCCCTCACCTAACTGAGAACTTAATTTAGCTGCTCTTTCCGAGAGACGGGAATGCAAATAGAAAACATCTCCCGGATAAGCTTCTCGGCCAGGTGGTCTTCTTAATAAAAGAGACATTTGTCGATAAGCCTGTGCCTGTTTGGAGAGATCATCATAAATGATTGAAGCATGTTGTTTCTTATACATGAAGTATTCAGCCAAAGCTGCCCCTGTATAAGGAGCGAGATATTGTAATGTAGCGGGAGAATCTGCAGTTTCCGCTACTACAATGGTATATTCCATTGCGCCACGTTCTCGAAATGTATTAACTACCTGAGCCACGGAAGAAGCTCTTTGACCAATTGCTACATAGACACAGATTACATTTTGACTCTTTTGATTAGGAATAGTATCTGTAGCTACTGCTGTCTTGCCAGTCTGTCTGTCCCCAATAATTAATTCTCGTTGACCACGTCCTATAGGAATCATAGAATCAATAGCAATAAGTCCCGTTTGAAGGGGTTCATATACGGAACGTCTTGATATAATACCTGGAGCGGGAGATTCAATCAGTCGAAATTCGGAAGCTGAAATTTGACCCTTGCCATCAATGGGTTGGGCTAGAGCATTTACAACACGACCTAAATACGCATCACTTACTGGTACCTGAGCAATTTTTCCTGTTGCTCTAACGGAACTGCCTTCTTGTATCATCAAGCCATCACCCATTAATACAGCTCCAACATTATCCGATCCCAAATTTAGGGCAATGCCTATTGTACCATCCCCAAATTCCACTAATTCCCCTGCCATTACTTCATCAAGACCATGAATACGAGCAATGCCATCTCCTACTTGAAGTACGGTGCCAAGATTACCAACTCTTACTTCGTTATTATATTGTTCGATCTGTTTCCGTATAATACTACTAATTTCGTCGAGTCGAATATTTCCCATTAGCACTCATTAATTATCTGTTGAGAAATAGGACCTATAACAACTAACTAATCATTTGTGTTCATCATGGCTCTAAGCAGGCCAATATTGTGATCGATCGTACGTAAATGTAACTTAGTATTCAAACGACTATTTAAAGTTACTATAGCTCTTCGTAAAGCTTGGCGAGAAACTTGTTGTCGGATCTGGTCAATTACTCTTTGCTGTTCGGAGTAAACTGTCTCATTCTTGGGATCCTCTAATTGTTCCAAATTCTCAGAAGCAGCTTTGAGAAGATCCTCTTTCTCTCGTTCTATCTGGGAGTCTCCATTTACCCGGATTTCGTCCGCTATCATTTCCACTTCCCTTAAGCGAACCCGAGCTTTCTCGAGCTGATTGATAGCTCCTTTACATAGTTCTTCCGAATTCTGAATAGTCTCCAATATTTTCTGTTTACGGTTATCTAATAGATTACTTAATGAAAGTAGATTATCTATTCACAAATTTAATGAATTCATAATCTCTTCCCAAACCGAACACGAATCTTTCGATTCATTCGGCTCTCCTGCTCAGTTCTTTTGTTTATTCCCCAGGAACAAACATATACGTTCCCTTCCCTCATCAACACCAAGCCTGCCCTTTCCGTTCCGTTTACGGAAGATTAGAATCAATCTATAAAAAACCGAGATCTCCGAAGGGCTCTTCCGGCAAAAGGGATTTGCAATTATAAATAAAGTTGTTTTTTTTTTTGTTGTCGTTTCCCCTTTTCTCTCCTTTTCTTCTCCCATGAAATTTGAATCAATACGTTCCGTTCAACCAATTAATTTGTGCCTCCTCCTTTTTGTTCTATCAAATAATTTCCCTTCTGTGTAGGTCGTCGGTTCAGCATTGGAACTAAAATTGGATGGGAGATTGGGACTATTTTTCAGTAAATGGATTATTCCATTGATATGAATGTTATATATCGGATCAATCTCCAACTATGCCTTTGAATCCATCTCATCTTGACACAGCGGTGGAAAGAATACCCATTTAGTTGTGCTTAGACTTCAAGCAGTTCAGCTTTAACCATTCTAATGGTCCTCTCTCATTGGTTGGTATAAACTAAGAGTTCATTTCCCAATCAATTACGAAATGCTATAGTTCTTCGCTATTCCCTGTTCGGAAGTAATTCGTTGAGATCATGCACTTTTCTATCTCCAAAGTGCAGCTGGTTGGACCCAGCCATATTATTCGAATATAAAACTCGCACACACTCCCTTTCCAAAATAGATCAGTACACTAAGCACCACACTTGGATTTATTATATTTGTTTCTAAAATATTGGTATTTGACCCGAAACCCCCAGCAGAAGGCCAATAACTCAAGGAAATCAAAGGATCAATTACATTTTTCATACGCTCTCCCCTCATAGATAAGGATATGTTCTACATAATTTTGTTCTTTTATTATTTGATCCTATCTAGTTCTGGATAAGAATATTTGGGATACTTAGTCCCAGGTCTCATATAAGGATAAAAAAAAATTGCTTGCCCTATCCACTCCCTTCCCTGCCGCACGTGTCATGAATCTTTATGACTGAAGTATAGGTATAGGAAGAAATAAAATAATTTATTTTCTAATTATTCGGATCAGCCCTTGAAATTATTGGAGAAATACTAATGTAATTACGAGGTGTAGGGATCTTTGTTTTCAAGATCAAACAAAGGGATTTGCAAATAGAAGTGCTAGGGCCACAACTAGCCCATAAATGGTTAAAGCTTCCATAAAAGCTAAACTTAGCAGTAAGGTACCTCGTATTTTACCTTCCGCTTCTGGTTGTCTCGCAATACCTTCTACAGCTTGGCCCGCAGCAGTGCCCTGACCAACGCCGGGTCCAATAGAAGCAAGCCCTACAGATAATCCAGCAGCAATAACGGAAGCAGCAGAAATTAAGGGATCCATGGTAATCTCCTCTTACTAAGGTTGGAAAATAGTTGATAATACAAAAGTTTCATCTATTGATTGTTCACCAATAGTGAAATTTTGGAACGATTTCTTCCGAACATCAACGAATAAGGAAACCTATTATTCCCTATGAAGATATTTCTTCATGAAAATATTTATTCTTCTTCATAATATTTGAAATACAGATTCCATTTTATTGGACATATGAATTCTTATCACGGAGAGAGAATAGATTGTGTAAGAGCCTATAAGTAATTATATATCACATCTATAGATGATATATTAATCCATAAAATAGATAAGGCTTTTAATCCATATAAATGGATTAATATATGAAACGAACTATATAAAGAGTAAACGTGTTAAAAAATCCTCCCCTTACTAGGAACAAAAATTGAATCGTTCTACGTTGGGGTACATTCTTTACTCAACCAACTCCGTCCGATTAGTGAACCTGTTCGATCCTATTTTATTTCATATCTCTATACAAATGGACCAATCTGATCCACTCTATCTGGAGATCTAATGGACGAAATTAGTAGTTAACTGATCCTATTCTTACCAAGCTTTTGTTACTAAGAATTCCGATTTGCTCCTACCATACATATCAAGTCATGAGTTGGTACGATACTTAGAAAGAATTCTATCTGATTGGACAGTTATTTAGTGGTTTAATGATGACCCTCCATGGATTCACCTATATAAGCTGCGGCTAGAGTTGCAAAGATCAGAGCTTGAATACCGCTTGTAAATAATCCCAAGAACATTACAGGTATAGGAACTATTGAAGGTACCGGAGAAACAGGAACGGCAACTACCAATTCATCGGCTAAGATATTTCCAAAAAGTCGAAAACTAAGTGATAAAGGTTTTGTAAAATCCTCTAAGATGTTAATTGGTAAAAGTATTGGGGTTGGTTGAATATATTTACCAAAATAACCTAACCCCCTCTTTGCAAGACCTGCGTAGAAATATGCTACTGACGTAAGCGAAGCTAGAGCAACCGTAGTATTAATATCATTTGTAGGTGCGGCTAACTCCCCTTGAGGTAATTTTATAATTCCCCAAGGAAGAAGAGCACCTGACCAGTTAGAAACAAAGATAAATAGAAACATAGTTCCAATAAAGGGAACCCAAGGACCATATTCTTTCTCCCCAATTTGAGTTCTGGTCAAGTCCCGAAAAAATTCGAGAATATATTCAACAAAATTTTGACCACCGGTAGGAATGGTTTGTGGATCTCGAACAGCTATGGTAGCTGAACCTGATAAGACAGCAATTACAACCCAAGAAGTTATAAGTACCTGTGCATGAACTTGAAACCCCCCTATTTGCCAATAAAAATGTTGACCCACCTCCACACCGGATATCTCATAGATATGATTCAGTGTGCTAATAGGAGATCGTACGATATCCATATCCATATTACCCCCTTGTAAAGATTAACTTAAAGAAGAAAAGAAATGATTTTTGTCGAATGAGGGATTCCTCAATTATTTTACTCTCATCAGAATTTTTGATGCCACGAGATAATAAAAAGGTTATTCTATATTCCATTAAGAATCTTTTTCAATTTAGAGCAGCCAACCAAATCAATAAATGAAATTCTCTCTTACAAGACCTTAGATGGAATAGCATCCAACTCAGTAAATCCTCAGGTTCTCCTCCCCCTTTTTTTCTATTTTATTATTATTACTAATTAACTATCTATTACCCCTTCATATAGCTATAATTACCTTGATGACCTTCCTTCGCAAATTGCTGACGTTGATCTGTTCAGGATCAATTGGATTGAAGCTATACCATCATCATTGGCTGGAATTGGGATATCTACGAGATCTGGATCACAATCTGTATCAACTAAGCAAATTGTCGGAATACCCAAAGTTCTACATTCCCCAAGAGCAATGGATTCTTCTCGTTGATTGGTAATTATTGCAATATCGGGTAAGCTCGTCATGTATCTAATCCCACCTAGATATTTCTGCAATTGGTCCAATTGTCTCTTGAGCATTGCTGCTTCTTTCTTTGGAAGTCGATTGAATCGTCCCGTATCTTTTTCTTTTTTTAAATCCTTGAACTTCTGAGGTCTCGTCTCTGTAGTAGACCAATTAGTTAACATACCACCAAGCCATTTTCTATTTACATAATGACATCGAGCTTCTGTAGCAGCTGATGCTACTAAATCAGCTGCTTGATATTTCGTACCGATTATCAGGAATTGTTTTCCCCTACCTGCTATATCAAACGCCAAATCACAAGCTTCTGATGAAGAACGAGCAGTTTTAGCCAGATTAATAATATGAGTATCTCTACGCTCTGTAAAAATGTAAGGTGCCATCTTAGGATTCCATTTTCTAGTTTTATGCCCTAAATGAACTCTTGCTTCCATCATCTCTTCCAAATCAATGTTCCAATATCTTTTGCTCATTCTCGTTCGCTTTCCTCCCCAAAATAACGAAATAACATGGACTTTAATATCTAATTATTCCAACGGAATCGATTACATCTCAAAGATTGCCTATCTGTCTAGTACGTAGTACAAACGTTCTCACTCATAGAATATTTTATATTCTTCCTATTATATTATAGATAGAATGAATATTCATTCACATAACAATAAATCTATTTATCAATACTATTTATCAAGACTATTTTAATGGCTGTTTTAATATATTGTGATATTTTTCTTTAATGGAAAAAAAAGATACTTTGTCATGATGAAATAAAATATCTTTCACTTTGTGGCTAAATAGATTACTATTCCCTATTTTTGGATCCATTCCGTTCCGTTTCCCTGAACGGCGAATATGCTGTCCAGTACCGGCAGGTATAATCCCCCCGAGAATAACATTTTCCTTCAAGCCTTTCAACCAATCGATACGACCTTGTAGAGCAGCTTTAGCTAAAACCCGAGCAGTTTCCTGGAAACTCGCTTCGGATATAAAACTTTGAGTATTCAGAGATGCCCTTGTTATTCCCAATAACATGGTTTCATAATAGATTGCCTCTTCCAGAGCACGATTCATTCTCTGTGCTCGTGATAATCCAATGAGTTCCCCGGGTGAAAAAACATTAGCCGTTCCATCTTCTGAAATTAATACTTTCGATGTCATTTGGCGTACAATAATCTCTATATGCTTATCACAAATTCGTACCCCTTGGGATTGGTAAACCTTTTGAATCTGATTGACCAAATGAATCTGACTTTGTTCCATAGTTATCCTAGCACTGATGAATAACCCCCAAAGACTTCCAAGAAATCTTGTCATATCTCCGGTCCAATTTTCAAAACTTTCTTTCAGATTCATTGATATTGAATTATTCAAACGGGCTTCTGACAATTGTTCAACTTTAGGAAGACCTTGAATTATATCACTGGATTTTAACCTTTCATATATCAATGTTATTAATGTATCTCCTTTGTCAAGAAATTCTCCATAATGACCATGAACAGTCGCTTTTCGAGTAGCCAAATAGGGTTTAGCTGATCTAATGACTAAAGATTCCTCATCAACTGCTATAATTTGACCAGATTCGGGGAGTGGTTCATGCTCGGATAAACATACACTTTCAGGCATAAATTGTCCAGGACTAACTACTGGAAATGTTTTTTCGCAGAATTTGGATGAAGAAGAGCACCAATTTGGACCCAAGAGATTGGAGATGATGTTCCTACACGGATCGAAATGAGAAATTCTCGTATTTTCGTCCATAAAATAGTATTTAGGTACTTTAAAAGTATTGAAATACTTGTGGAAAATGGAATGTTTCTTTGACAAGACTTTATTATAAGTTAGAAAATGGGAGGATGGGAAACGGTTGGTGATACTATGTAAATGACCCAATAGACCCGAAAATTCAATGATTTTCCTCATAGGATCCTCTCTATTTGATTTATTTACCGTATCATAACATTTTGAATAATTGAATAGAACAATTCGAAAACAGTCGGATGGTGACAGAACCATAAAAGATCCACTGTCTTCCCCCCCATTAGATAATGAACAAATAGTTCCTTGATGCTTATTAATTAATTGACTCTCTCCATTGGAAGAGAAAAGATTAGTGTGGTACAATTTGTTATTTGAACTTGTTTTATTGCCCCTTCTCCCCATGAAAAAAGGGGGGTATTTCATCAAGCTAATTTGGATCATATTGCTAACGATCTTATTTGTTTTGACTGAAGTAAGAGAAGCATAAGCCCCAGATTCTATAGAATCTATTTGTTCCCAATCAAATCCTAGACAAATTCGAACCAATGGAATACTTGTTACTTGGATTCGTTCACCATCTTCGTACGAAATAGAATTGCTAACTTGAATCTGCAAATTGTCCCCTTCCCTCGAAAAATCTAGGGAAAGGGGTGTTGTCATATCCGGTCCATCAGGTATTCCATATTCTACGTTAGAATATCCAAAGACGGAATTTCTCTGTAGAATACCACTTTTGGGTATTCTAAGAATCGGATCAGGACAAGGTCTTATTCTTTTTCCCCATTCTTTATCACACTGCAACGGGACGATGAATCGATTCATTTGTTTTTTCCCCTTAATATTGTAATTCTTAGGGGAAAAGGTTACATAAATAGAGTCTTGATGCTCGTTGAATATGGTCCGATCAGTTTCTGAATAACTGAAGATTTGTTCTTCCTTCCCATAGCAGTTTGAGTAACCCGATCTATGTTCCACTTGATCCACGTAAGAATCGGAAAGTGATTGATGTTTGGCAACAAAAAGTGGAACATCTACTTGATCCTGATGCTTATGAAATGGGAAGGGTACTACACCGGATCCGTATATACCTCCCGATAATATCCATAAATAACCCGTCCTGCGTATAGAATGAACATTACCGTGTGCATATTCAGGTGCATGATACACATTGGTACTCCAGTGCATTTCTCCTTCTAGGTCAGAATATATATTTTTGCGAACTTTTTCCTTGAAGGAAGATGTTCTAGTACGAACCTCGGCAATAATTTGTTCCGATTCAACATATTGATCATTCTGAACCAAAAGCAAACTTTGTGGTGGAATGGTTAAGTTCTGTACTTGATCCTTACCATCAATAGTGATGGATAAGTTATTATGACATAGATAAGCAGGGTGTCCATTACATGTACGTGTAGGATAAGCCAAATTCTTATTGAATTCAATCTTTCCATTGAAAGGGGCTCGTATATGTTCTGCAATATCACCAGTAAATACCCCCCCGGTATGAAAAGTCCTTAGTGTTAGTTGAGTTCCTGGTTCCCCAATGGATTGGCCTGCAATAATACCTACTGCTTCTCCTAATTCGATCAAGTGACTGTGAGTAGTACTCCGACCATAACATAATTGACAAATCCGAGATATACTCTTGCAAGTAAAGGGGGTTCGTATATATATTGGTTGTGTTCGAAGATTTATTAATTGATTGGCAAGTCCAACCCCGATATCCTGATTGCGCGTGGCAATGCATCTCCTATTTATATATAAATCGTCTGCTAGCACACGGCCAATCAGTATTTGTGTTCGTACAACAATTTCATTTCTGTCCCTCTCTCGACCTCGAATGGGACTTACGAAAATACCTTGGATAGTGCCACAATCTCTTCTACGTACTACAATGTGTTGAACCACTTCAACGAGTCTACGTGTGAGGTATCCAGCATCTGCTGTTCGTACAGCAGTATCCACAACTCCTTTACGAGCCCCATAACAGGAAATAATATATTCCGTTAAAGAGAGCCCTTCGCGTAAATTCCTTCGAATGGGTAGATCAATGATTTGTCCTTGAGGATCTGACATTAATCCTCTCATACCTACTAATTGGTGAACCTGAGATGTACTTCCCCTAGCTCCTGAGAAAGACATCATATGTACTGGATTTAAGGGATCAGTCATGCTAAAATTAGGATTCATTTCCTTTCTCAAATATTCACTTGTAGCATACCATATCTCAATCGATTGACGTAATTTTTCCACTGCATGTACATTCCCATAATGATTATGTTTCTCCGAAATAGAACCTTGTTGCTCCGCATCTTGGACGAGCCATCCTTTGGAAGGTGCTGTTAAAAGATCATCAATTCCTAATGAAATAGCTGTATCAGTAGCTTGTTGAAAACCTGAAGTCTTGAGTTGATCCAAGATATGTGATGTATATGTCATTCCGAAGTGATCTATTAATCTGCTAATAAGCTTTTTAATGGCAGTTTTATCCATCACTTTATTATAAAAGGGCAAATTATCAAAGGGCAATTTGGTTCGTTTCTTCATAAGGAAAAATCTCCATATTTTAATCAGCAGAATTAAGCAATGGGTTCAAGCCGGTTATTCGAAGGCTTCCTCGATCTCTATATCTGCACTAATAAAAAGATCATAAGATAAATAGCATTAGATCCTGAGAGTTGGTAGTGATTTATTTGGGTGTTCAAAACGGGCAAAACCTTGTATGGCTTCTTCCATTTCTCGATTAAAACGAGTACGACCAACGGTTGTTCGAATATATATATTAAGGATTTCCCCTCTTCTACCTTTTCTTATTCGAAAATGTTCATGGATTTCGTGGAAGATACCCAAAGATTCGTATTGAACTTCGATAGGGGCTTCTTGGTTTACGGAGGTAATGATACGTAAATCCACTTCCTCCCACCGAAGCCATAAGGGGCTGTATAAGTCAATTCGTTTCTGCCGATAAGCTCTGAGCACATCATCATAACTATAAAAGGAAGGTTTCTTACAGGAAAACCTTTTCTTTTCCGAGTGATACGGGTGGTACCTATTTCCATAAATACCTTTATTATTTTCGACCGTCGATATATAAAGTCCAAGAAGCATATCTTGAGTCGGTATAGAAATAGGATCTCCGATAGCTGGAGACAAAAGATTTGTCTCAGAAAACATGAGTAAACGAGCTTCTGCTCTAGCTTCCAGAGATAAAGGTAAATGGACAGCCATCTGATCTCCGTCGAAGTCCGCATTAAATCCTCCACAAACCGATGGGTGTAAACGAATGGCACGTCCTTCTACTAAAATAGGTTGAAACGCTTGTATTCCTAATCTGTGTAAGGTAGGTGCTCGATTCAACAATACGGGATGTCCTTGCATAACCTCTTGAAGTACTTCCCATACAATGGGTCCCTTATCTTGAATCATACTTTTAGCAGCTCTTAGGTTGGGAGCAATATGTCGTCCAATGAGACTACGAATTACAAATGCTTGAAAAAGCTCTATTGCTATTTCTGAGGGTAATCCACATTGATACAATGGTAGAAAGGGACCCACCACAATAACGGAACGACCTGAATAATCAACTCGTTTCCCTAGTAAATTTTCACGAAATCTTCCCTCTTTGCCTTCGATCACATCTGAAAACGATTTATAAGGCCTATCATGACTGTCTTTCAGTGGTTGTCCACAGATGCCATTATCGAGAAGTGCATCTACGGCTTCTTGGATCAATTTTTTTTGACAAATAACAAATGACTCAGATCCACTTCTTGCTAATAAATTGGTAAGAGTATTATTCCGATTGATAACTCTTCGATAAAGTTCATTTAGATCTGACGAAGTAATCAGTCCACCTTCACCTAATTGAACGATTGGCCTCGGTTCGGGAGGAAGAACTGGTAATAGGCATAAAACCATCCATTTTGGTTCTATATTTGTTCGGAGAAAATGTTTAGCCAATTTTATGCGTCCAACTAGAAAATCCTTTCTTCTTCGAATTTTTTCATCCTCCCATCCATCCACAGTAGATTCTTGATCCTCCTCCAATTTATTCCATTTCAATTCAACCAAGTTCTTCCATTCCATATGTGAACGATCTATAATCATTTGCAGATCCAGACCAGTTAGCTGTTCCCTGATAGCATCTCCCCCAGTAGCTATTTCTCTCTCTTCAAATGTTCCAGAACCTCGAGCAAAGAGGTAATGAGAACGAACAGAGAGGTAATGAGGAATAATATCTTTCCAGGATTGAATCTCATAATTGAATGTACCCCGTGATCTCAATAAAGTTGGTTTGTTAGCTATGGGCTTAGCAAGAAAAAGATTTGGATAGGTTATTCTAAGATTTCCCCCCCTCAGGATCGGACATGAAAGTTTCCTCTCATCCGGCTCAAGTAACTAAAAAGTAAAGTATGCGAAAAACTATTTTTCGCTCTGAAAAGAGACCGCTACTCTCTGCTCAAGTTCCAGGTTCAATTGAGTATTCCTTTACGATTCTACAACATAGATATGGAATTATTGAGCAGTCTCCTCCCTTCCGAACAATAAATTTCTTTTTTAAAAGACCTTCAATTAGGGATTTACTTGTCTTTATCTCGTTCCATTTGATCCTTTAGGTTCCTGCTTGCTCCACTTCGATGGTTACAACACTATCTATCGATCGAAGCATATGTGCGATGAATAGACTCCTATAGCCATATCTTCGGTCCGGAATACCTCTTATTCAGGGATAACCCAAATGAAAGAGAATTACTTTCGAATTCCATTATATAAAAGAAGTGTTTTCACGAAGTTCAATTAGCAAATTGATACAGAATATAAAAACCCTGGACTAATTCCTCTTTCTCAACATCTCTTCAAGATGCTTATAATTCTGAGCTTCATGCTACTCCTCCGGAGGGACATGTCAGAGCTAAAGGCATCCCAATGAGATTGAATAGGATGACAGTTCCTTATTATGGATCTGTATGATCGGAACTTGTGATCAAGTCACACATCGCAGTATACTGGGCCTTCTAATTCTTTCCGAGTTTTAGCTAATAGATTCGCAATATAACTGGGAAGGCGTTTCAAATACCATACGTGAACCACTGGACATGCCAGTTTAATGTATCCCATTCGATATCTTCGAATTCGAGAATCAACAAATTCAACTCCACATTGTGTACAAAATTTTGAGTCTATCTTTTCATTTCCAATCCCTGGAGAATTTCCACAAGCACAAACTCTACTTTTTATAGGTCCAAAGATTCTTTCACAAAACGATCCATCTCTTTCTGGTTTATTAGTTTCATAATGTAGAGTATAGGGTTTAGTCACCTGTCCAACTATCTCGCCATTAGGTAAAATTTTTTTGGACCAAGCACAAATCTGTTCAGGAGAAGCTAATCCAATTCGAAGTTGTTGATGTTTATTCTGGTCAATCATAAAAGATATTGATTCATTCTGATCAAACTTCCTCCCTATCTATCTGAAAGTCTTTCTCAGATATAATAGCATGATTCGATTCTAGAGCTAAAGATCGTAATTCTCGAATGAGCAATCGGAAAGATTCTGGAGCAGTGTCAGGTTTAGGTATTGGCCTTCCAGTGAGAATGGCACCAAGTACTTCATTACGAGTTCTAATATGGTCAGATTTGAGAGTAAGCATCTCTTGTAAAATATAAGCAACACCAAAACCTTCTAGAGCCCAAACTTCCATTTCTCCTACTCGTTGCCCCCCTCGTTTGGATTTTCCTCTAAGAGGTTGTTGTGTAACCCGTGCATAAGGTCCACTCGAACGTGCATGTATTTTATCATCAACTTGATGACTCAATTTCGACATATAAGCTTTTCCTATTGTAACAGGTTGTTCAAAAACATCTCCTGTTCTTCCATCGATTAATCTATGTTTTCCAGGATGATCCGGTTCGAATACCCATGGATTTGCTGTTTGTTCACTAGCTTTATAAAGCTCAGGAAACACTAGTTTTCTCGAAGCTTCTCGCTCATATCTTTCGTCAAAAGGTGTTATTCTATAATGTTTGTTCATCAGATTTCCTGCTAAACCGGGCAAACATTCAAAGATCTGTCCTACATTCATTCGTGAAGGTACCCCTAATGGATTCAATACCATATCAACAGGTATTCCATTTTGCAAATAGGGCATATCTTGTCTGGGCAAAATTATTGAAATAATACCTTTATTACCATGCCTTCCAGCTACTTTATCACCCACTTGTATCTTACGTTTTTGTGATATATATACGTGGACTGTTTCCGCATTATCACCGGAATCATCTACTCTATTGATCCATCTCACATCAATAACTCGACCTCTTCCACCTATAGGTGTTCTGAGACAATTTTCTCTGGCAGTGGATACCTCAATACCAAATATGGTTTGTAATAATCTTCCTTCCGGAGAACATAATGATTCTTCTGTTGTTTGAGGCGTTAATTTACCTACCAAAACATCACCTGTTTCTATCCAAGATCCTAGCATTACAAGACCATTTTCGTCCAAATGACGAAGTGAATGAGCATCTAAATGAGGTATTTCTCTAGTGATTCTTTCAGGACCCTGGCTCGTCATACAGATTTCAATCCTGTATCTTGCAATATGGAAAGAGGTATAAATATCTTCATATACCAGACGCTCACTAATGAGTATTGCGTCTTCGAAATTGTATCCTTCCCATGGCATATAAGCTACTAAGACGTTTTTTCCCAAAGAGAGTTCTCCCCCTACCGTAGCCGCACCGTCAGCCAGAATTTGTCCCTTCCTTACACATTCCCTTTGACGAACTTGAGGTTTTTGATGCGTACAAGTATTGGTATTAGAACGTTGATACATAACCGATTCTGTTCGTACAATGTCTCCATTAACCGATGAAGTTATATTTACAGCATCGATATACTCGATCCTTCCCTCTTGTGTAGCTATAGCTACACTTCCTGAATCTAGAGCTGCTTGACCTTCCAACCCAGTTCCGGCAATGCACTTCTCGGGTCGAAAAAGTGGAACTGTTTGACGCTGCATATTAGAACCCATTAGAGCACGATTTGCATCATTATGTTCGAGAAAAGGAATAAGGGAAACTCCAACGGAAAAATATTGGAAAGGAAAAATACTTCTGAAATGGATTTGTTCCCATGCAATAACTATAAATTCTTGTCGGTATCGAGCTGGAGTAATTTGTTCCTCTTGAATCCCTTGATTTAACGCCAAAGAATTTCCCGTAGCTATCCGATAGTATTCATCCTCATCTTCTCCCGGTAATAGATAAACCATATTTTCTTCTCTCGATCTCTCAGAGATCTTATAGAATGGACTTTGTAAAGAACCGTAATGACCAATCTTTGCATGAATAGATAATGATGCAACAAGTCCAGCATTCATTCCTTCGGACGTATCGATTGGACAAATACGCCCATAATAACTGGGATGAATATCCCGTGTCCGAAAACTAGCAGTTCGCTCTGTTAAGCCCCCAGGGCCTAAATGGCTCAATTTTAGCCCATGAGCTATTTCCGTCAATGGATTTGTTTGATCCAAAAATTGGGATAAGGGGTGTGAACCAAAAAAATCTTGAAAAGTGTTTTTAATTATAGTTGAAGTTACCAAGTTCTGAGGAGTTGATCTACGCTTGGTTGCTCTGTGTATAGTTCTTCGAACTGCATCTTCCAAACGACCTAGAGCTAATCTGAATTGATTCTGTAATAAATCTGCTACAGAACGAATACGTTGATTCCTGAGATGATCCATATCATCGAGTGTGCCCATTCCCATTTTAACTCCGATAAGGTAATCCACAGCAGCCAATACATCTTGTGGTAATGAAAAAATCTCGTTCTCGGGTATATCAAGGTTTAGTTTTTGGTTCGGATTTCGTCGACCAATCTTTCCCAATTCACATCTTTGTCGGAAAAATTTTTCCTGCAATTCTTTACATAGAGACTCGGAAAATACCACATCGCCACTTATACAGTATAGTCTTTTATAAAACTCCAGAATGGCATTTTCCCTCGACCAGAGATATTCCTCCCGCTTCTGCCTCCCCTTCGTCTTCAGTAAAAATAAAAATATTTCGGGATAGCGAGTATTGTCCAGAATATCTTGGAGGTTTAAACCCATAGCTGATAATAGAACTGAAATAGATATTTTCCGTTTTCTGCTTACACGAGCCCATATCTTTTCTCCCCCATCGATCTCTAATTTTGATCTTCTTCCCCAATCTGAAATCAGAGTGCCAGTATATATATAGTTTATTCTATTATGATCTAATTCCAAACGATAATAAATACCGGGACTTATTAATATTTGATTCACCACGACTCTGTAAATTCCATTTACTACAAATGTTCCATGGGAATTCATTAAAGGAATATTTCCGAGAAATACAGTTTGTTTCTGTATCTTCCTACTATTCCTTTGAAGCAATTTTGCTGGTACATATAATTCAGAGTAATATGTAAGGGACTGATATACAGCATCTCTCTCTTTGATGAAAGGTTCTGCTAATTCATATTCATTAGCAAAAAGCCTGAATTCAATTTCTTTATCTGTATCTTCAATTTTCGGAAAATTATGAAGTTCTTCCATCAAGCCTTGACCGATGAAACGACAAAAGCCTTCAAATTGTATCTTACCAAATTCGGGGATTGTAAACGCTCCCTCATTTTCATTTAATCGCATTGGAAGTTTCCCATCCGTAAAAAAATATATTCAATTATTCCCGATTGATCCATATAGATCAATCCGACAAAAAAGATTCGAATTTATATTAAGTGTTCACTATATCCCGTGAAATTCTACCCGTATCCAGATATATTTCTCCAATAAGATAAGAAGAAAAAAAGGAATAAATAAGGAAAGAAGAGGTACTTTTATATATACTTTCATCCAATCACGTGTAATGGAGCTATGAACGAACAAATCAAACCATTCTTAAAAGTGCATCTCGCATAGAAAATTTCCTAATGAAAATAGTAAGATTGAAAGACGGAGAACAAATTAGATCCATTTCCTTTATGGTTGACTTTAGTATACATCTCATACTATACTTAAAGGACGGACGAATGATTCGATCTGTCCACGGCATTCCCATATCTCGGCGACATAGCCAAGCGGTAAGGCAGAGGACTGCAAATCCTCCATCCCCAGTTCGAATCCGGGTGTCGCCTTGTTGAGGTGAGTAAATGGAACGAAACGAAAAGTCTTTATTTCCATTGCAAAACTTCTGGAGACATATTGGTACATATTACCAATATAGTGAGTCGCATGCATTTGATCCCGATTCCGTCGTGAATGTACGACCCTCGAGTTAGTTATAGTAACTCGTTGGTCAATGATCAAACGGATTTATTGATCTCTCATATCAGCTTGAACGTCAGTAACGTTCAGAATGCAAAGGTGGACCATTTTAACTTCAACTTTGCACTATCGTTAATAGTTACCTTATCATCTCGATAATGAAATCATTATTTTTTAGAGAACATGATCCGTATGGATATAGTCGGTATAACTTGGGCTGCTTTAATGGTAGTTTTTACATTTTCCCTTTCACTCGTAGTATGGGGGAGAAGTGGGCTATAATGGTAATGCTTAAGAATCAATTATTGTGTTCCTTCCAGATCATGCATGATAATATCTCCTGTTCTATAAAGATCCAATAATATTGAATCTTCTTTCCAAATTGATTGAAAGACTCTTTCCGTGGAATTATTTCCTCTTTATCCTCGTAAGATGCATAATTCCTTATCATTATCATTTTACTAAAACAAATCCAATTATCTCTAACAAGTTTTAATGAATTAGTTATTTTTTAGAATGAGTTTCTAATCTCGTTTCTCCCACTGAAGAACGATCTCTCTTCTCTTTCTTAGCTCTTCTCTTTCTTAGCTCTTCTCTTTCTTAGCTCTTCTCTTTCTTAGTAGGAATAAAAATAGTCCATGTTTTACCGGATGGTTCCAAATTGATCGGATCTGATATGAATTCCGATCTCAGAAAAATATGGGACATAAGTCGAGGTCCTTCATCCTAAATTTACCATATATGAACAAGTACTATTAAGATCTATTTATCCATATATGGGTGTAGAAAAAGAAGTAGTAAAAAAGAAAAAGGTTAGATAGTCTTTTTCTTCGTACTACTTCTTTTTCTTTTCAAAAGAAATGAAAAAGCAATCCCTACCCTGTATTGTAGTATAATAAAATATTATAATATAATAAGATCCCATAACCTATTTTATACTTATGATTCAGATCATTTGGATCTATCTAGTGATCAGTAATCACTCCATTTTAATACAAAGAAATTGTTTTCACTGCTTGCAGTGCTTCAAGCATTCTTTTTGGCGTAAGGGATAAATAGAAAAGCAGTAGGAAATCCAACGAACAATACAATAGCAACAAATCCAAGGTTATTTACTTCCATGATCTCCTTATTTTTACTTTTTCTAAAATAGCTCGAGATTTTATCTCATAGATATGAATCTTTCAAGATCCATGAAATAGATCTGATTGAATCAATAGAATTGGTTCGAGTAACGGAATCTAACTAACGGATTGAATGAATTCTTCGATGGAAATAGTATATCATAATATGATCACTTTTGATAAGACTAATAGTAAAAACTTACGCGCATCATAAAACATTTCGATCAACACATGTCTGTATCATTTCCAAAGAATAGGATTCGTACGAATAATAACCTTCTGTTACCCCAGAAGACGTTCGTCAGACATGAGAGGTATGGATCTCCACGGTTTAGATTGAATATTAAACCTATCCGGTCCGGTGATGATATAGAAGTATAATCATATAAATTTGATCCAGAGGTCTACCCATGACCCTGGAATGAGAAAGACTATTCAGATAGCCCGTCCAGATCCTGACATGATCATTCTTGGAAATACAATAGAATGTCTGGAAATCCACTGGCTATCAATCACGAAAAAGAAGTATTAGCATGAAATAGTCACAATATCCTTAGAACAGAAGGAAGATATACTGTAAATCATTAAATCATTGGGAATTATCTATAGGGATCTCCGCAGGATTCTGACTTAGGAGGACTACCTCTGTGTAACCCTAACATTCTTTGCTGTGTCACCCTAAAATCTATTGATCTTCTCGTATTTTTTATACGATAATTTTCTCCTTCGGGGAGGGAAGAATTTTTATTACAGATTCACTATGATTATTCTATTTTAGGAAAAAGGATCTTTTCCCAAACTGAATTATCGATCTGGTAAATGTATCTAATGGATAGATATACTAAATATATAGTATATCTAGTATATCTAGTAAACCCTATTCTCTTTTTCACTCTTCTACGGAGATTAAGAGCTGAATTTATTAACTTATTGGATCGGGACTGACGGGGCTCGAACCCGCAACTTCCGTCTTGACAGGGCGGTACTCTAACCAATTGAACTACAATCCCAATACAGTACAATTCATTTACTATTACTATTGGATCATATTTATTTTATGGTAGGTGCTAGATAGATCGTATAGATTACGTGAGCGCTAGGTCGATTAAAGATCTTATCCTTCTCTTTCATTTTTGAAAGTATCAATTTCTATGGAATTGGGCACATATCCATATGATATGAATAGATATAGATATCGGGGAGGGGGGGAGGGTTCAATAACCAATTATCTTTTCATCCATGATTGGCATGAATATATAATACCGATAGATTGGTATTGATGATATTGGTTGGGTCGAGCTGGATTTGAACCAGCGTAGGCATATCGCCAACGGATTTACAGTCCGTCCTCATTAACCACTCGGGCATCGACCCAGAAACAAGAAAGTAATTGAAATAGGTTAAGATATCGAACGAATGGGTATTCTATTTCATGGTACCCCTAGGGGAAGTCGAATCCCCGCTGCCTCCTTGAAAGAGAGATGTCCTGGTCCACTAGACGATAGGGGCCGTCAATTAGAATAATATGAAAGTTCCCCAGAAGTTGTCAATAATATGGCCATTATTATTAATAATATTCTTATTGGTTTCCTATCCTTATTATTTGTTCATTCATAAACTTCCATATATACTACAAAATAAAGAATCCACCCAGAGAGGGTTTGCTCATATATACTAATAGAGCTTTGGATGGATCAGAGATCCATTTAAAATATCCTTTAACTATTTGAGTTGATAATGTAACGAATCACACTCACTTTTATAACTAAACTATACACGCCACAATCCCATTGACAGATATTCCGTCACTTCTTTCCTTCCTTCCACATTTGAATCCAAATTCCGGAATTCCTTAATTCTTGTTCCAAGAGAGAACAAAGGATTCTATTGACTCTAGGTTTTTCTTTTCTAATCTTCTACAGAAATATTACACCTGGTAAAAGAATGTCTTCTACAAAATGTAGAAGGATTATATTGAACTAATCTTGGATTAAGAAAGAAAAGAATTGGTTTAATATAATCGCCATCTTTAAAAATAGAAGGGGTTTCCTTACAACCATTGATCTTCTTAGGTTTGTGATAGATTCTATTCGGGAACATATTCCTTTTCCTTATTTGTTCGAATTTTCTACAGTTTAAAGATATATGGATCATGTGCATCCAATTTGTTTGTTGTCCATATATCGTAGTAGACTCACTCATTACTAATGATGGGGGGGAGGCCCTTTTAACTCAGCGGTAGAGTAACGCCATGGTAAGGCGTAAGTCATCGGTTCAAGTCCGATAAAGGGCTCATGTTTCCTACGAAGAAGATCCGGGTTTCCGTCCGTTCATACATTACATAGATAGAATTTATTTTCATATTTCAATGAAAATAAAAAAAAGAATCGGATTCCGTTTTTTCTCTTATTTTATGGGCGAACGACGGGGATTGAACCCGCGTGTGGTGGATTCACAATCCACTGCCTTGGTCCACTTGGCTACGTCCGCCCTGGAAACCAACCGAACAACTCCGGGCGGGGTATTTCATCGGAGGGTCGTTGTTTAAAATGATCGAGACTGCGTCGACAAGTTCGACTCTATCTGCTTGTCACATATTCAGATTCAGGGAATCTAGACCATTGAAACGAAGGAAGTATCAAAGAATTGGAACATGCATTCATTGATGCTTTTACTGGAACGGGTTGAGGAGTAGATCTGGTACATCTGTACTATCCAGATCTCATAGTAGTAAAAAGGGATAAAAGGATCAGGGAATTAAACTTTTTCAGAAATGAAGGCAGTACTTACTATGCATTCAACATATTAAAATATGCAATCGGTTCCGTTTGATGAATAAATACAAATGTCTTTCAGTTAATTCGAAAGAAAGTTTTATGCAGGTGAATCGGAACAGGATTGGTAGGCATCAATCGATCCGTGTAACGTATCAAATCTTTAACGTATAAGTTCGTTATAAGTCCGGGCTCATTCCGATATAATATGATTTCGGACAGATCTATTATCTAGCCGAGTGAAGATCTATTTGTAACGGGGCAGAAGGTGACTTCTTTTGGGCCGCAATCCACATAAATTTTGAACAAGGGGTGATATATATAGTTTCGTCCCAACAGACTTCTTTATTCTATTGTTCGAGAACGCATTCCATCCATGAAATATGTGTATTCTTATGACAATAAATATGGGTCTGGAAAACCATGTGATGATTTTAGGTGGAGAGAGAAAACGAACCAAGGATTTTTCTTTAGCTAGGATGGATCAACTCCAAAGAATTTTCCTTTCCGGGTATTTGAAATATCCATTTATCACTTATATATATAGTTCAAGAATATATTAGATTTACCGCACATAAAATATTGTAGATAATCCTAGTTGCTAAAGATCTTCGCCCCGATCTTTAGCAAAGGGATAGATACAGCCGGGATTCTCGATTGAACGGATTGAAAAGCACTTCGTTCAACCCCAACGGAATGTGTTGCGTAAAGCCACATGTCCGATCGATACTTTGACTGGACCATGGATTGCTTGAAACATATGATATTTGAGAGAACTCTCGAGTTTCTCGAAAAGCTAGTGATAAAAAAAACCTTGTTTCTTTTATGCTACAATTAGTTCCAGTTCTACGATCCGAACTAGTTGGATTGGACAGATTAGACAGATTGGATCGGACAGATACTTCTATAGATCCCCTTGTTTTGTTATAGATTCCCTTGAGAATAAAAGGAAAAGAGGAAGCAATTCATCATACTGGCTAGGAATCCCCTACACCTTATTTATAATACTCCAATGATCAATCCTAATTACTTACTATTTATTCGAACGAAGGCCAAGATCCAATAGACTGGGATTAATCATTCATTAGAACTTTGGGTCTATCGGAAGTGGATTAGTAACCCCAATAATGTAATGGATAATGATTGCATATCATCATGTCAGTCATTACTTAACTTATTTTATCTCCCCCCCCCCCCCCTTTTTTTTCTTAATGAAAAAAGGTTTTTTTGAGGAATAATAATCTGCCTGCCCTGTTCCAACCCATCCATCGATCTCGATAAGGACATTATAATAGTTAATAGTTGATATGATCCAAAAAACTCTTCAGGGCCAAGTCATGGGAACTATGATGGGATATGTATAAGAGTAGTGTAACTTAGTGGAATGTATAGGGCTATACGGGCTCGAACCGTAGACCTTCTCGGTAGAACAGATCAAAGTTATTATTATCAAAATGATTTGAACTGTTCCAGGAACCCAACATGCATTTTCTCGCATTGGGCTCTTTCATTAACTGATGGAAAGATCGGTTAGTCTGCCATTCTCCTCTTTCTAGGAAAGATACTAATATGGCTCCGTGTGCTCCAAATTATTACCCTTCGGAGCAATCCCAAAGTTATTCAAAAGGTTTCTTTGACGTAGGTCTGCCTTGCTTGGGCATAGATTGACTCAAATAGAGTCTCCTCTATCGCTCCAAAAGTAAAATATGACACTTCATACACCTAAAAGTTCATAGAGCGAAAAGAATATATTTTGAGGTCCCCGTATTATACTCATTATGCCTGGCATTGAACGGAGCTTGGGATTGACCATATCAATTAGATTCGTAATTCGAATTCGAATCGGATCGAACTTCATCTTTGTCATGCTATTGTTCCCCAGAGAAACAAATTGATAGAGTAAGACTATTTCACATAGAAATATTTCGTGGATCGGACGAATCGATAAACTCTCTCGAAAACCATTGGCGCACGTGTAAACGAGGTGCTCTACCTTGCTGAGCTATAGCCCTTCCTTGCCAATCTTGGTGATACACTACTATACTAACCAGATGGATCACTTTCTGTCAAGGTAGATATTGAATGATCCGATACTATGATCCAATACGTTCTAATAAGTTCGATCTGTGCCAGGGACACATTGTCTATACGTTCAATTCCATATAGAATCGTTTATAAGTCCAACTCTACCTATGATAATAAATGACCCACTTAACTCAGTGGTTAGAGTATCGCTTTCATACGGCGAGAGTCATTGGTTCAAATCCAATAGTAGGTAAACTTATTAGATACCATTGAAGGAAGAGTCGATGGCATCTAATAAGTTTTACTCCACTTGTTTGGATCGAGACGGAACATTGAATCCATTTTAAGATCATTATAGTAAATGTTTAATTAGAAACGGGGGGGCTAGCATTGATAGCCTCTAATCGTGTTCTAGCTCTTTTCAGAGCTACATCAGCCTCAATTGCTTGTCTTTTACCTTCGGCTCGAGTTAAGTCAGCTTTAGCCATTTTAAAAGTTTCCTGGGCCTCTTTGAGGTTGATGTCAACATCTCTCTCTGCATTATTTACCAATATAGTGATTCCATCATTGTCTATCTTGGCGAAACCGCCCATCAAAGCCATAGTTGACCACTGCCCATTGAGACGTATTTTCATAACTCCTATATCTACAGCTGCCACAAGTGAAGCATGATTGGGTAATATGCCAATTTGACCGCTATTAGTAGATAGAATTATTTCTTTAACTTCTGAATCCCAAATGACTCGATTAGGAGACAGTACACGAAGATTTAGGGTCATTTTCAGAATTAACTTTCCACTTTGGAGTTCAGTTCATAGCCTTCGCGGTAGCTTCATCAATGTTACCCACCAAATAAAAAGACTGTTCGGTAAGACCATCTAATTCTCCGGAAAGGATCATTTGAAACCCTTTAATTGTTTCCATGAGACCAACATATTTGCCGGAGAAACCTGTGAATACCTCTGCTACAAAAAAGGGTTGTGATAGGAAACGTTCAATTTTTCTTGCTCTTGCTACGATTAAACGATCTTCTTCCGATAATTCGTCCAGTCCAGGAATGGCTATAATGTCTTGAAGTTCCTTATAACGTTGTAAAGTTTGCTTAACCCCTTGCGCAATTTCGTAATGTTCTTCGCCTACGATCCAAGGTTGGAGCATAGTCGATGTTGAATCTAAAGGATCCACTGCTGGATAGATACCCTTGGCAGCTAATCCTCTCGATGGTACGGTAGTAGCATCTGAATGTGCAAATGTTGTAGCAGGAGCAGGGTCGGTCAAGTCGTCAGCAGGTACATAAACTGCTTGAATCGAGGTTATAGATCCCTTTTTTGTGGAAGTAATTCTCTCTTGCAAAGAACCCATTTCCGTGGCAAGGGTTGGCTGATAACCCACGGCGGAAGGCATTCTGCCTAATAGGGCAGATACCTCTGATCCCGCTTGGACAAAGCGGAAGATGTTATCTATAAATAATAGTACGTCCTGCTCATTTACATCTCGGAAATATTCGGCCATGGTTAGAGCAGTTAAACCGACTCTCATACGAGCTCCTGGTGGTTCATTCATCTGACCATAGACCAGAGCCACTTTTGATTCTGATATGTTTTGTTCATTAATTACTCCCGATTCTTTCATTTCCATGTAAAGATCATTCCCTTCACGGGTACGTTCTCCTACTCCGCCAAATACAGATACCCCTCCATGAGCCTTAGCAATGTTGTTGATCAACTCCATAATGAGTACTGTTTTACCCACTCCAGCTCCTCCGAATAAACCGATTTTTCCCCCACGGCGGTAAGGAGCCAAAAGATCTACTACTTTAATACCTGTTTCAAAGATGGATAATTTTGTATCCAACTCTGTAAAGGCGGGAGCAGATCTATGAATAGGAGATGTTGTGCTAGCATATACAGGACCCAAATTATCAACAGGTTCTCCAAGAACATTGAAAATTCGTCCAAGAGTAGCTCCACCAACTGGAACACTCAGAGGAGCCCTTGTGTCAATCACTCTCATTCCTCTCGTCAAACCATCTGTAGCACTCATAGCTACAGCTCTGACCTTATGATTTCCTAATAATTGTTGTACCTCACAAGTCACCTGAATTTCCTGACCGGCTGTACCTTGACCCTTAACTGTTAATGAATTGTAAATATTAGGCATATTACCTGGGGGAAAAGAGATATCCAGTACTGGGCCAATTATTTGGGCAATATGTCCCACATTTTTTTCCACAAGTGTGGAAACCCCAAGAACAAGAGAATTGGTTCTCATACAAAATGGAAATTCTTTCCATGAAGAATATCTATCTAGATATCTATCTAGAGAGATATATCTAATTTTGCCCATATTATCAAAAAAAAATGTTCCGTATCGGGTCGATCAGATCAGTCAATAATGAATGAGAGTTACCACCTTAGTAATAGCCCTTTCTTTAAAAGTATGAATTCATTTATATTTGGAATATTTAAGTGGGTAGATGGATATGGATACGGATCATAAGGAAGTCTTCACTTCATCTATAACTAGAACCAATTTATACATAACTAAAACCGAAAATACTTCACCATTATGTCCAGATCATCTTTGAAATTTGAAACTTGAACCCTATTAATTACCTTTCTCTCATTGGTCTTTATCTCTTCTCTTCGTACGCACATCTGTTCCCTATTCTATAAGTAGGTATTTTCCTATGGACAATTCGTACCATTATGGTAAAAGGTCGATTCGGTTCTTTAAATTCGTTTTCGTTAATGAACCAGTTTAATTTAACAGCTGAAAGGATGCTCGGGTCAATCCATGAAGAAAAGTGCTCAGGTCAACCCATGGAGGAAGAACTTAAAAAGCAAAGATTTGGTTGCGTCATACATAAAAACTAAAGTATAATCGGGGTAGATTTCGCAGATCTTGCAGATCTTATTTGCGTCGTACATAAAAAATAGAGTATAATCGGAGTAGATTTAGCAGATCTTATTTGCGTCATACATAAAAAATAGAGTATAATCGGGGTAGATTTCGCAGATCTTGCAGATCTTATTTGCGTCATACATAAAAAATAGAGTATAATCGGGGTAGATTTAGCAGATCTTGCAGATCTTATTGTCCAATAACAGACGACTGTTTTTTACAATATTTCTGTCAAAATAAATTGTTTACGTTCGATCCATATCGAGTAGACCTCGTCCTTGCGAAATAGAATTCTTAATTGAGGAGGGACTTATGTCACCAAAAACAGAAACTAAGGCTAGCGTAGGGTTCAAAGCTGGTGTTAAGGATTATAGATTAACTTATTATACTCCTGAATATCAGACCAAAGATACGGATATCTTGGCAGCATTCCGAGTAACTCCTCAACCCGGAGTGCCGCCCGAGGAAGCAGGAGCAGCAGTAGCTGCTGAATCGTCCACCGGTACATGGACCACTGTTTGGACCGATGGACTTACCAGTCTTGATCGTTACAAGGGACGATGCTATGACATCGAACCCGTTCCTGGAGAAGAGAGTCAATTTATTGCCTATGTAGCTTACCCCTTAGACCTTTTCGAAGAAGGTTCTGTTACTAACTTATTCACTTCCATTGTAGGTAATGTATTTGGATTCAAGGCCCTACGGGCTCTACGTTTGGAAGATTTGCGGATTCCCCCTGCTTATTCCAAAACTTTTCAAGGTCCGCCTCATGGTATCCAAGTTGAAAGAGATAAATTGAACAAATACGGTCGTCCTTTGTTGGGATGTACTATAAAACCAAAATTGGGTCTATCGGCTAAGAACTATGGTAGAGCAGTTTATGAATGTCTCCGTGGTGGACTCGATTTTACCAAGGATGATGAGAACGTAAACTCCCAACCATTCATGCGTTGGAGAGATCGTTTTGTCTTTTGTGCGGAAGCACTTTATAAGGCTCAGGCTGAGACGGGTGAAATTAAAGGACATTACTTGAATGCTACTGCAGGTACATGTGAAGAAATGATGAAAAGGGCAATATTTGCAAGAGAATTAGGAGTTCCTATCGTCATGCATGACTATCTGACGGGAGGTTTTACCGCAAATACTAGTTTGGCTCATTATTGCCGAGACAATGGCCTACTTCTTCACATTCACCGCGCAATGCATGCAGTTATTGACAGACAAAGAAATCATGGTATGCATTTTCGTGTACTGGCTAAAGCATTGCGTATGTCCGGTGGAGATCATATTCACGCCGGTACTGTAGTAGGTAAACTTGAAGGAGAACGAGACGTCACTTTAGGGTTTGTTGATCTACTGCGTGATGATTTTATCGAAAAAGATCGAAGTCGTGGTATTTACTTCACTCAAGATTGGGTATCTATGCCAGGTGTTCTGCCCGTAGCTTCAGGAGGTATTCACGTTTGGCATATGCCTGCTCTGACCGAGATCTTTGGAGATGATTCTGTACTACAGTTTGGTGGGGGAACTTTGGGACACCCTTGGGGAAATGCACCTGGTGCAGTAGCTAATCGGGTTGCTCTGGAAGCTTGTGTACAAGCTCGTAATGAAGGACGTGATCTTGCTCGTGAAGGTAATGAAGTTGTTCGTGAAGCAGCTAAATGGAGTCCTGAACTAGCTGCTGCTTGTGAAGTATGGAAGGAGATCAAATTTGAATTTGATACGATTGATTACTTGTAATTAAGTGACTTTCATTCGATCAATCGCACTCGGCCCAACCAATCTTTAACCACTCGCACTTAACCCAACCAATCTTTAACCACTAGCACTCGGCCCAACCAATCTTTAACCATTACCACAAAGATTAAGTCGAATCGTGAACAGAGATCTGGGATTTTAAGATAGATATATTAAGATCTATAAATAGATCTTAATATATCTATAGATATTTCCGAGATCCAATATCTCAAACAGAGTTAGTCGATAAAAATAGGATGAATAATATTCATCCTTAAAATTTATCTAAGAAAGAAAAAAAAGAAAAAAAAACCGAGCTAATCGGGATATTATAGATCCTTTGTCTTTATAAAAGACAAAAAGGTTCTATAATAATATTGATATATTATATTTTAGGGAGCAAACATCATGGTTTTTGCTTTGAAGTCCTTTCGCTCCTTTCGGTCCTTTCATTTCTTTCATTCATTTCATTAATTTCATTAATTTATTTCAATTAAATAAATTAAAAAAATTAACGAAATTAACTTATTTAATAATAATCCTACTCTTTGTTTTTTTCCAATTTATCCCACAATAGGATTATTCTAATAAAAAAAGCCAACAAAATTTTCCCTTATATGGAAAACACTATGTCTATAAACGAGTGGTTCGAAGACAAGCGTAGAATAAATAGTTTACTAAAAGATTCAGTCAAAGAGGATAGTAAGGACGTCAATGAGGCGGAGAATAAAAAGAATTCAAGTATTAATTACGAAAAAATTAAGAATTTATGGGTTCAATGCGACAATTGCGAGACCTTGTTATATTTAAGCTTTTTGAGAGAGAAAGACAGCGTTTGTCAAGACTGTGGATATTATCTTAAAATGAATAGTTCAGATAGAATCGAACTTCTAATTGATCATGGCACTCGGTGTCCTATGGATGAAAATATGTATGCTATAGATGTTCTTCAATTTTATTCTGGGGAGGATGAAGATTCTCATTCTGATTCTAATACTGATCCTCATCATCCTTATCTTTATACTGCTCCTGATCCTGATCCTGATCCTCATCCAGATCCTGATCCTCATCCAGCTCTTGGTGAGTCAGATCTGGATGAGGATTTTTTGAATTACGATTTTGCTACTGATACTGATCCTGATATAGATTCTGATCCTCATCCTGATCCTCATCCTCATCCTGATCCTGATCATGATCCTTATCTTGATCCTGATCATGGTCCTGATCCTCATCCTGATCCTGATCCTGATCAGCATCCTGATCCTGATACTGATCCTGAGGAAGAAGAAGAACCTTATAAGGATCATATCATTTCCTGTCAAATAGAGACAGGTTTAACTGATGCTGTTCAAACAGGCATAGGTAAATTAAAAGGTATTCCTATTGCACTCGGAGTTATGGATTTTAAGTTCATGGGAGGTAGTATGGGCTCTGTAGTAGGTGAGAAAATAACCCGTCTGATCGAGCGCGCTACCGAGGAATCTCTTCCAGTCATTATGGTGTGTGCTTCCGGAGGAGCACGCATGCAAGAAGGAAGTTTTAGTTTAATGCAAATGGCTAAAATAGCTTCTGCGTTATATATTCATCAGAAGGATAAAAAGTTGTTATATGTATCGATTTTGACGTCTCCGACAACTGGTGGAGTGACTGCTAGTTTTGGCATGTTGGGAGATCTCATTATTGCCGAACCTAAAGCGTACATTGCATTTGCAGGTAAAAGAGTAATTGAACAGACATTAGGTCAGAAAGTGATTGAAGATTTTCAGGTGACTGAAAATTTATTTGATCATGGTTTATTTGATCTGATTGTTCCACGTAATCTCTTAAAAGGTGTTCTGAGTGAACCATTTCGGCTTTACGGTCTTTCTCATAGTATGAATAAGTGATGTAATGGATCTTTATATATATTTATTGTAATATAGAAAATCCTCATTGTTGAACTCGGGATCTTATCCAAAAACAATGGAAGATCCAACTTTAATTTATTTTTCGGTATTTTTGGAAGAGACGGAGAAAAGAACAACATTGAAAAGAACAACATTTGCGTACATTTATTCTATAAAGAAGGAGAAATAGGACTGCTCATTTGGTCCCATCACTTATTTGATCTTATAATAATTCCTTGTAATACGCATAAACAGTTCATTTATTAACTAAGGTACTCGTTCTATGATAATTCTTAACTTAACCTCGATAACTCTTAACCTACCCTCTATTTTCGTGCCTTTAGTTGGCTTATTACTTCCGGCAATTACAATGGTTTTTTTTCATCTGTATATTCAGAATGACGAGATTTTATGAATCTGATAAAATCAGATTTAATAAATGGGTTCGAATCTTTCAATTGCAGCAGAACAGTTTCAATTGCAGCAGAACAGATAGGATATCTATATCTATCTCAGATGATATGAGATAGAACCCTTATAGACACAAAATAGGTATAAATATCCATACGTATTTATCCATATTCATATATGAATATGGATAAATATTCATATCCATATACATACATATCAGATATATGCATGTGTCAATAGATAGGTATTTATCAATATGGTCGGTTATATTTTTCATATGGTATACATATTCTAGAGATATTTATACTCCACTGATCCAGTGTTGTTTCTAAAATTGATAAATAAAGGAAGGACCGATTTGGAATAAACGGTAAGAATGGATAAGAATAGAAACTTGGCTTACTTGACTGAAATGTTCGCTATGTATAGAAATAGCTAGTTAATAAGAGTTTGGGAACCAAAAGATTAAAAACTTGGCCATTCCCTCAACTTCAATAGGATGGAATTGAATACAATTTTTTATGAATCGTCGATCCAAATGGCTCTGGATAGAACCTATAACAGGGTCTCGAAAAATAAGTAATTTCTTTTGGGCTTGTATCCTCTTTCTGGGTTCACTAGGATTTTTCCTGGTCGGGATTTCGAGTTATTTTGGTGAGAACCTGATACCACTATTGTCATCTCAGCAAATACTCTTTGTTCCACAAGGAATTGTAATGTGTTTTTATGGTATTGCAGGTCTGTTCATTAGCTCTTATCTGTGGTGCACAATTTTTTTCGATGTGGGTAGTGGCTATAATAAGTTTGATAAAAGAAAAGGAATTGTATGTCTTTTTCGTTGGGGATTTCCCGGAAGAAATCGTCGTATTTTGCTACAATTTCTTATGAAGGATATTCAGATGATCAAAATGGAAGTTCAAGAAGGTATTTCCCCTCGTCGTGTTCTTTATATGGAAATAAAAGGCCGACAAGACATTCCTTTAACTCGTATTGGTGATAATTTGAACCTAAGGGAGACCGAACAGAAAGCTGCCGAATCAGCCCGTTTTTTGCGTGTATCCATTGAAGGGTTTTGAAATGAACCGGGGAGTTATGTATTCTCGACATACATTAAAATGTCGAGACATTGGAATATGGATCAGATCAAGGAGCATGAATCAATATCCAATAAGGAAATTGAAATATTCATATAAATTTCAATAAATCTTGAAAGACAATTGTATTGAAATGGAACGATATAGGATCTTTATGAACAATATAAGATTTTTATTAAATAGTAGAGGTAATATAGAAAGAACAATAAGTTAAATTTGTCCGGGGAAAAGATAATGCAGTTAATTTCTACTAAATGATACTTATGGAATGAATCAGACCAATATTTTTTTGGTAGTTCCCGAACATGCCATATCATTTCCTATCCTAGAGAGGGCGAGCTTATAGAGTAAGTAGATGGATATTATGTATCAAAAAGAAAAATTAATATATATATAGTGGTAGTGGTACGGTTTCCTTAAAACTAGAACGTTTTCCGTCTCATCCTGATTCTTCATCACGATCCAATTAATTATTATATTATTTATTTCGTCATTTTTTTTTTTTCATTTTTAAAGAGCATTTGTCCTCTTTGGAAATAACTGGGAAAAGAAAGATTCGTAAAGGATCGATCCAGTTATCAGAATTCAAAGGATCTTGGGAATGAATAAGACTTATGTTACTTAAAGTTATTCTTATAAAAAAGAGTCAGATGGAATGGAAAAAAGAAATAGATAATTGGTCCAGATAGAAACGATTTGGAATTTTTGGATATCTGGGAACGATCTCCTCCTTATGCTCCGTCTTACTCATTTGAAGCGAACCTTTTACTTTTTCTCCGAGGAGATTTTTTTATCGGGGTCAAACAATTACGCAATAGATAAATCTATGGGTTTCATACCTCATTCTATCACTCGTACTTTGTCTAGATTTCGGGCAGAATTGACGAGTAAATCAGGTTCGTTAACGATTCACAAATTGAAATTGGTCAAATATAAAACATCAGTTTCCCTACGATATATCGCAGGTTTAGTAGTACTGCCCTGGTTAATTTCTATTTCATTCCAGAAAGTGTTGGAGCCTTGGGTTAGAAATTGGTGGAATACTGTTCAATATCAGAATTTTTTTTATTATCTCGAAGAAAAAGCTCTGATAAGATTTAATCAAATAGAAGAACTTTTTCTGTTAGAAAGAATATTGGAAGATTCTTCGGGAACACATTCACAAGATCTTGGTATAGAGATGAAAAAAAGAATGATCCCATTTGTCAAAATGTACAATGAAGAATGTATCCAGATAATTTTAAATATATTGACAAGTCCAATAGGTTTTGCTTCTATAAGTGCTTATCTCATTCTGGGTAAGAAGAAACTTGCCATTATAAATTCTTGGATTCAAGAATTATTCTATAGTCTGAGCGATACAATGAAAGCTTTTTGCCTTGTTTTAGCAAGCGATATAGTTATTGGGTTTCATTCGCCCGATAGTTGGAAATTTATACTCGATTTTCTCTACGACAATTATGGATTGATCCTGGACGAACATTTAGTATCTTGTTTTATTTCAACTTTTCCAGTTATCGCAGATACGATTATGAAATATTGGATCTTTATTTATTTAAATCGTATATCTCCTTCACTTGTAGTAATTTATCATTTGATGAATGAGTAAAGAATATGTTTTTTTCTGATCGACAACAATTGAAACAGAATAATAAAGTGTTTCCCGTGTTCAGAAATTAGCTATTTCCCCCCTCATTCTTCTCCTGGTGCGAGCGATTTCTTACTTTTAGGTTTGGTTTAATCAATTTAGTAGCAGATTTTTTAACAGGTAACTATGATAGCTACCTACTCTCACCCGAAAAATGATTTGGAACCCATAATTGAACCATGCAAAATAGAAATACTTATGACTGGACGAAAAAGATGACTCGGTTAATTTCTGTCCTGGTCATGATACATATCATAACTCGGACATCCATTTCGAATGCATATCCCATTTTTGCACAGCAGGGTTATGAAAATCCCCGAGAAGCAACTGGACGTATTGTATGTGCCAATTGTCACTTGGCCCAAAAACCTGTAGACCTTGAGGTTCCTCAGTCCGTTCTTCCCAATACCGTATTTGAAGCAGTTGTTAAGATCCCCTATGATCTGCAAATGAAACAAGTTCTTGCTAATGGTAAGAAAGGGGGTTTAAATGTAGGAGCTGTTTTAATTTTACCCGAGGGCTTTGAATTAGCCCCTCCGGATCGTATTTCTCCTGAGATTAGAGAAAAGATGGGTAATGTTTTTTTTCAGAACTATCGTCCCAATCAAAAAAACATTATTGTAATAGGTCCTGTTCCTGGTCAAAAATATAGTGAACTTGTGTTCCCCATCCTTTCACCAGATCCTGCTACTGATAAAGAAGCTCACTTCCTTAAATATCCCATATATGTGGGTGGTAATAGAGGAAGGGGACAAATTTATCCCGACGGGAGTAAGAGCAACAATACGGTCTATAACGCTTCAGCAACAGGAAGAATCAGCAAAATTTTACGTAAAGAAAAGGGTGGATATGAAATAACTATCGAGAATACATCAGACGGTAGACAAGTGGTTGACATTGTACCTCCGGGACCGGAACTTCTTGTTTCCGAAGGCGAATTGATCAAGGTCGATCAACCATTAACGAATAACCCTAATATGGGTGGATTTGGTCAAGGAGATGCAGAGATAGTACTTCAAGATCCATTACGTGTTAAGGGTCTTTTATTATTCTTTGCATCTGTCATTTTAGCACAGATATTTTTGGTCCTTAAGAAGAAACAATTTGAGAAAGTTCAATTGGCCGAGATGAATTTTTAGGTCTATAGATTTTTGAACATGAAGTTTACTGATTGGATTAAAAAGTAATACCCCTTCGGAGATGGAGAGCCTTTTATCCTCCTTCTCCCTTATATATTCTTGGGAAAATATTCATATCTACATTTTGAATAGGGAGTGACTCAATAAGTACTGGAACAGATCAACTTTTTGAACAATCCCCATATGCTATGCTATATTGTGTACTATATAAACGCCATTACTTTTTTTTCTTGGCCAATAAATGGTAAAATATATAGGAATATCTTTTTTATGGAAGATAATTTTCCGGTTTCTCATCGAGATAAAAGGAACTAATTGGGTTTCCAATCCTATTCTGTTCGTAAATTCCTTCGTAAATTGCCGATTATTTTGCACATTATACTGAGTGATTGAAAAATGAATAAATAAGTAAGAGCAGACAAGTAAGGGGCAATATCACTCATTAAGCAAAACAACCGTATATTTGGTAATTCATACCAATTTTTTTTTTATAATATAGCAATAGATTGGCTTATCACTTTACTAAAAAGCATTGAATTAAGTAAATGACAGAGTCATTGTATTTGTACGAATCTTCTCTTCTAATTAATATTAATATTCATGCAGAAGAGGGTCTCAAAAGTGAAAAATTGATAAGGCCTTACCCTTGAAGGGTAAGGCCTTATCAATTTTTCACTTTCACATTTATAGTATTCCCCATAGTAAATGCATTTCCCCTACTATAGGGATGACCCTAATCCGGAATATGAACCATAGAAAAAGATACCCAGTAGACCAATCACGATAATACCAGTTACAGTACCTATCAACCAAAGAGGGATCCTTCCAGTGGTATCGGCCATTTCTCTTACTCCCTTTCACATTTTCTTAAGTGGTCATGCTCGAGACATAAACAGTCATAGCATATATAATTATGAGTATTGGATTTTTCCGAATGGAGTGAGAAGATTCTCATTGTTCCTAATTGAAAAAATAATTAGAGAATAGAACAGCAAGTACAAAAATTAGTAGCAACCCCCAATAGAGGCTGGTACGATTCAATTCAACATTTTGGTTGTTCGGGTTTAATTGTGTCATATCTACATACTTTCTTTAGATAGAGTTTATCGCTGAATGAACTGCATTGCCGATATTGATCCCAAGAAAAAAACTGTAGGGACAGCTAGCCCGTGAACGGCCAACCATCTAACTGTAAAAATCGGATAAGTTCTATCTGTAGTCATTAGTGCCTCCTAAAAAGATCTAGTAAATTCATCGAGTTGCTCTAATGGATCGAAACGGCCAGTTACTAATGGAACCTCTTGTCGGCTTTCTGTGAAATACTCATTCGGCCGAGGGCTCCCGAACACATCATAAGCCAAACCCGTGCTGACAAATAACCAACCTGCAATGAATAGAGAAGGTATAGTAATGCTATGAATAACCCAGTATCTAATACTAGTAATAATGTCAGCAAAGGAGCGTTCTCCCGTATTCCCAGACATGCTCAGCTCCATATATTATTGTAAAGTCAGTCAAGGGGGAATTGATCCCATGAAAGATAGAGATCAGGAAATGGAAAACTACTGATATCTTCTCCAATCCTTGTTCGATTGTCAATGTTATACCAAGGGTATCTTTGAAGTCTACTGGACCAGTATAGCTAGCCTTCTTCCGACACAGCAATACAATTTTGATGAGTATAAAAAAGGAACGGGATAGAATGATTCTGTTCCTGTCAGTTATTCCATCTCTGTTTGGTCAACTGAATCCCAACAGAAAAAAGAGAATATTGCATGTTCCGAGGGAACCCCTCAATAATGAATGTTGTAACAATTGCATAGACCATGGAAATTTTCGATCGGAATTAGCTTCTACACTGTAGAACCGAAAAAAAGGATGAGTGCCGCTTCAAGAGGAGCAAGGGGTATCAATCACTAGAAATACAACTCATCCAGAATATGATACTTTTACTGCTTCCTTTTTCATTCCGACATGACATTATGTCCGCGTAGATGATCCCAGTAATTAAGATTGCACGGGGATCATCTACGCGGATGTATGTTGCTCTTCCAAAAGTTTCTGGCGCGAGTTATGCCACGGACTTATTATATAGTACCTTGTACTAACAAGTAGGTATTACTCATTGGATAAAACCGAGTGGTTATTATATAGTACCTTGTACTAACAAGTAGGTATTACTCATTGGATAAAACCGAGTGGATAGTGCATGCAATAGAACCTAGTCAATTTTAGGTATGTAAAATTATTAGCTACTCCTTGTAAGAGGTGGAATTCTTTTAATATCGAGCTCTACTGGCTCTAATTGAAAAAACCTAATCCTCTAGAGGATCGAATGATTGGATAAATAAGATCTAGAAATGACTAGAAATGAAAGGACAAACTGGATATTCATATTCTTACACCTAAACGTGAAATTAACAAAACTTTGGGTCTGTAGAAGAGGTTTCTTCCGATCCAGTCTCTGGACCGATAGCTGCTACTTGTAAAGAATAGAATGCCAGCTGATCCAATCGTACTTATTGATAAATTATTCACCCTGTAAGAATATTACGTTTTACATTTTTTGAAAGGGTTCGCAGGTGTTATTCATGAGTTACTCGATTAATGTGGGTATTTATAGAATAATGAAGAGAATTCCACCTTAGATTTATTCTCATCTATGTTAGTTCATACATATTATATAGTAGATATAGGATCTTTAATTGGTACGAATCGGGACAATTGATCTTTTGTATTCTGATCTCAAAGTTACGAAACGAAAATAAAAATTTAGGTAATTGTCTCATGAAGATATGTATAAACCATATTTCATTCAGTCCTTCCACGCCTACTATAATTAGTTATTTTGGTTTATTATTGGCTTCTATCATTTTCACCCTAATCCTATTCATTAGCTCGAGCAAGATACAACTTATTTGAAATGAAGGAAAGGAAAACCTTCTCAGTTCACTATTTCAATTTCAATAATTTCGTTGATTTTCTCTATATCAATTTCTGATCATTGAGATTCATAGCAAATTCAGGGTACTATCTAGTATAGCTATTATCCCTACTTATTCCGTTGAATCGAAATGATTGAGGCTTTGCCATCCGGAATTGTGTTAGGTCTAATTCCTATCACTTTGGCCGGATTATTCGTAACTGCATATTTACAATACCGACGTGGTGATCAATTGGATATTTGATCCGGAAATATCCTCCCATTTCATTGGCTTGGCCTCCTACCTTTCCTGGGAGGTCAGATTCCATTGCTCGTTCCAGTTGGAACGGAATTCTCAATAATTTAGAGGGTTGGATTCTCTAGGAACAGAATCACGCTCTGTAGGATTTGAACCTACGGCATCAGGTTTTGGAGACCTACGTTCTACCGAGCTGAACTAAGAGCGCTTTCTCAAAAATCTGGAGATAAAGGGAAGGAAAAGAATCTTTCGTTGATCCTCTACGAGTATCAAACATTTTTGCATCTGATACGACTCAATTATTTGATGTTCCATTCGAATGGATATCAAATGATCTTTCGTTCTTCTCTCTTTCCATAGAAAAGAAGGGATAGGTAGGGATGACAGGATTTGAACCTGCGACATTTTGTACCCAAAACAAACACGCTACCAAGCTGCGCTACATCCCTGCTAATCATTAGACAATGTTATTTTATAGAATTCAAAATCTGTTTCCCACGTTTTCCTGCCTTTATTTATCTTCGTTCTCGTGAGTGAAAAGACTTTATACATGCATGTAGGGTCTATTATCTAGAAGATAACTATTAATTAGCAAAATTTGGTTTGGTGATGAAACATCGTTTTCCTGTTCTACAAATAAGACCCCAGCCCGGATCACATTATACATATATTCATCAGTTCTGAGTTTCCCCTACAAGAGATTCATAACTATTGGGTTGAGTCACTTACGCATTATGATCAATAAGGAGAATTTACAATGAAAGATGATATAAAGACCTATCTTTCCACAGCGCCTGTATTAGCAATTTTATTGCTCATTTTTTTAGCCAGTCTATTGATAGAAATCAATCGTTTTTTTCCAGATGGTCTGGCTTTGACTTTTCCTACCTCATTCAATTTTTTTGATTTTGTTCAATTTTTTAGTAATTTTTAAGTACAGTGAATATGGATCCAAAGGTTCTTTCCACATTCAATTTTTTAAGTACAACTGAAAAATGCTGATCAAGGATTTTTTTTTACTTTAAAATCTTTCATCATGAGATTTCTGGCTATCAACTTCTATTCCTTTTTCCCCCTTTTTCAGATCGAAAAGCAAAGTAGATCCAATATCCAGAGTAAGTTTATGGCCAAGAGCGGAGATGTAAGAGTAACAATTACTTTGGAGTGCACTAGTTGTACCCAAGATAGTTTTTATAAAAAATTCCCGGGGATTTCTAGATATACGACTCGGAAAAATCGACGCAATACACCTATTCGATTGGAATTAAATAAATTTTGTCCCTATTGTTACAAACATACCATTCACGGAGAGATAAAAAAAAGAGATTAAACGTACTACTCCTACCCAGGAATAAGAATAGATCACAGATATAAAAAGAAATGGTATTTCAACAAGATCTTTAATGGAACAATATTTTGAAAGATAAAGATTTGGAATAAATAGTATTCAAAAGGTTCATGAAACAAACTATGTATAAACCCAAGCGATCTTTTCGTAGACATTTGACACCAATTCGTAGACATTTGTCACCAATTAGGTCGGGAGATCGGATCGATTATAAAAATATGAGCCTAATTAGCCGATTTATTAGTGAGCAAGGAAAAATATTATCCGGCCGAGTGAATAGATTGACCTCAAAACAACAACGTCTAATGACTAACGCTATTAAACGAGCTCGTATTCTATCTTTGTTACCTTTTCTTTATAATGAAAACTAATTTTATCCATAGAAATAAATGGGAAATGAACCTACTCCTTAATAAAATTGGAGCTGGGATATCTGTTCGATAAAGATGCAGATCTTTAGTCTATTGTCGAAAAAGTCGACAGGATTTAATTCTTTTCGTTCTGTTCATTTCCAATCCAATATTGGAAAATATTTCAATGGTTCTACCTTCCCGGAGGGAATTCTCCGGGAGAATCTGTTCTATCCATTCTATCTCTACCTATTTCTTTCATCTATATCTAACCTATTTCATCATATGATAAGTTCCTTCAAGATGGTGGAAAAGCAATTGCTATCTAATACAGCTATTTGCGCAAGTGTTTTACGATTTGGAAACAACTGCCTCTTATACAAATATTGGATGAATCTGTTATAAGAGACTCCATTGGCACGGGCTGCTGCATTGATCCGAGTAATCCACAAACGACGAAGATCTCTCTTGCGTTTACCTCTATCTCGGTGGGCGGAAACTAAGGCTCTAGCTTTACGTTGGTTAGCAGTTCGAAAAAGTTTCGAATGGGCCCCTCGAGAGCCTGATACAAATGCAAGAATATTTTTCCGACGTTTTCGAGCTATATATCCACGTTTCACTCTAGTCATTGAAGTTTACTCTCATGAATCGCTAATCTTTTTCTCGGTTAGTCATTTGTTTGGTCCATTGAGAATAACACTGATTCTTCTTATTTAGAAAGTAAAAGTTCCAATGACTTTTGCTACTGCAACCTTCCCAACCATAATTCCCTTTGGATAGGCATCTTCCAGGTAGGCAAGGACTGGGACCTTGTACTGAGAATGAGAAAAAATCATGGGTTTCATCGTTTCTATGGTTCTTTCTCCAACGGTAAGGTCCTCTTCATACGCCGGAGCCTCCAAAATATGAGTGAGATAAGTATGTTATCGGTAACTTGTACGATTTACCATCTCCAGCTCTACTCTTGAATCATCAAGTAATAAATACTCTCATTACAAGATCTATTAATATAGTAACGACATGTAATTCTGGGGTTTGCCAGGTAGCTGACCCTGTTGTTCCGTTCTCGCAGCAATATGAGCATAAACTTTATGCTTCTTAAATTTGCATGATTTCCCCGCTCAATGGATTGATGACCATTCGCTACCAATGAGGAATTGCTTTTCATCCCGCATAAAGGTGATTGGATTTGCACCAATGGAAACCATAAATTTCATCCCCAGTAAGGTTAGATGATGGATCTGTACTTGGTTACAGCGGGAAAATTCTTGTGTTATTCCGTTGTAAGAATTTCCCAGTCTGTTTCATCTTTTGATCCAAACGAGTCGCACATACACCCTAGCACATACTCCTCTACGCTGAGGACATCCTCGAAGAGCAGGAGATTTTTTTCTATTCTCTATTGGCTGTCTTGCATTTCTAATAAGTTGTTGAATAGTGGGCATTCTGGCCGGATTGTATGCGGAATCGATTGGTTCAGATTGATCCCAACCATATCGGGTGATTATGAAATGAATCAGTTTCCCTCCCCCTTTTTTTTAAGGGAACAAAGAGATCAAATTACAGTTCATTAAAAAAAAAAATGAAAAAGAGGATCTTCCGCTACGAGATCAACCTTCCGCTACGGCATCAACAATGCCATAAGCTTGGGCTTCTGTTGCTGACATAAAAACATCTCTGTTTAGGTCCCGTTGAATGACCTTTCCGGATTTGCCTGTTCTTTCTATATAACATTTTGTTATGTAATCACGAAGCATCGTTACGTGTGCCGATTCCTTATGAAACTCTGCAGCCGGTCCGTCATAATAGGAACTAGCAGGTTGGTGGATCATAACCCTAGCGTGAGGTAATGCTATACGTTTAGTAATTTCTCCCCCGATTAGGATGAAAGATCCCATTGAAGCAGCTACCCCCATGCATATTGTATTTACATCTGGTACTATTATTTGCATAACATCGAAAATACCTACTCCCGGTATTACTGATCCACCGGGACAGTTAAGAAATGAGAACATTTCTTTATTTGCATCTTCTGCACTCAAATATACCATGAGACCCATGAGTTGATTTGCAATCTCGTGATTGATCTCCTGAGCCAAAAAAAGTAATCTCTCTCGATAAAGTCGGTTGTATAAGTCGACCCAATTTGCATCTTCATCTCCAGGGGCTCGAAAAGGAACTTTTGGAACACCAACGGGCATTTTTTTTAATGGAAAGAAGTGAAGCACTATACTCTAATATGGGAACGTAAAGTATATTAAGTTGTGTCACACATGAACTTTACATCTTGGATTGAACCAAGGTATTCATAGGGGAGGTTTTTAACCTATCTGGAAATAGAGCTTTAGATGGATCATAGACCCATGTAAAAGATCCTTCAACTATTCGAGTTGATAATGTAACGAATCACACTTTTACCACTAAACTATACCCGCCACGATCCAATTGTAACATAGGGATCGATCTTTTGTCCAACCAATAGGAAGATGAGGAGTTATCAACCTCCATTGAAAGTTTCTATCAATCATTACCTCGTTTTCATCATTACATGAATCTCCATCCCCGGAGATTCTATACTTGGGTAAATAGTATTTCATTCCCGGAGATGGCTCATTGTAATTATAGATTACCTTTGCGAACTGCTAATAAAACAATTACTAATGGGCCCGATACAACCATCAGAGTCAGAACAGTGAGCTGTGCAATAACCTGTAGATCCATTTCGTTTTCTTTCACCCCTATGATCCCATCGACTTGATGGATGTATGAATAAAATGTTGTCGAGATCAATCACTTTTCACACTTCTATTTTCTCTTTTCCTTGCCTTAAGCAACTTATATCCTTAAAATAAGACATAAATTATAAATAGGAGGACATTATAATGTATTTTGATTCTTTTTTTGGTATAGGGGAAGATATTATCCTAAAGGTTCTATTTGGGATGACCCTCGTTTTTCTTAGTTTTATAATAATTATTTTAGCTATCAGATTAGGTAAAGCGCTGTACGACTGATTCTTTGCTTTTCTTGGCCTGGCCGGTGTGGCCAGGCCAAGAAAAGCAAAGAATCATTTTGAACGAAATGAACAATATGATTCGCTGGATTGATTTTGATCTAACTGAATAATTGCTATATTCATTGTATTGTCGATACAATCCGTACATGCTATGGTATACATATTCACTCCACCATTCATTTTGTTACACACATTTTGGAGAGATGGCTGAGCGGACCAAAGCGGCGGATTGCTAATCCGTAGTACGGATGATCCGTACCGAGGGTTCGAATCCCTCTCTCTCCGTTTGGTCACTATTGATCCTGAAAACGGATCACTCCGGATCTTTCTACGGAACGGAAAAGATAGATACTTTTTCCACTATTCTTTACGTCCGATGCGTTTTATCAGTTTAAATGGGACCAATCCCCACATTGTGTATTGATACATACAAACGATAAAATATCTTTGCTTCTCCCTGCTATTATATTATGTATGATTTGCTTCTCCCTGCTATTATGTATGAACATAATTGTTTCAAACCTGTTCCATCATTAGCTTCCATCATTAGCAATGTCCAAGTTAATAGATGTTAACCTTCGAGATGATCCGGGGGTCTAGCTCGATAGCATGATCTATTTCAATCCAATGTAAGAAAGTTACATAGTGTCTACTTTTTCCGATAAAGGGGTGTTTTCATGGGTTTGCCTTGGTATCGCGTTCATACCGTCGTATTGAATGATCCTGGCCGGTTAATTTCTGTACATATAATGCATACAGCTCTAGTTGCTGGTTGGGCCGGTTCAATGACTTTGTACGAATTAGCAGTTTTTGATCCATCCGATCCTGTTCTTGATCCAATGTGGAGACAAGGTATGTTTGTTATACCTTTTATGACTCGTTTGGGAATAAAAGCTTCATGGACTGGATGGAGCATCACCGGAGAAACTGGAATTAATCCTGGTATTTGGAGTTATGAAGGTGTGGCCGTGTTACATATCGTGTTTTCTGGCCTGTGCTTTTTGGCAGCTATCTGGCATTGGGTATATTGGGATCTGGAAATATTCTGTGATGAACGTACGGGAAAACTTTGTTTAGATTTGCCCAAAATATTTGGAATTCATTTATTCCTCTCAGGAGTAGCTTGTTTCGGATTTGGAGCATTTCATGTAACGGGTTTGTATGGTCCTGGGATATGGGTGTCTGATCCTTATGGACTAACTGGAAAAATACAACCAGTGGATCCAGCATGGGGAGCTGAAGGTTTTGATCCTTTTGTTCCGGGAGGAATAGCTTCTCATCATATTGCAGCAGGTATATTGGGTATATTAGCAGGTCTATTCCATCTCAGTGTTCGTCCTCCCCAACGTTTATATGTAGGATTACGCATGGGGAATATTGAAACGGTCCTATCCAGCAGTATTGCTGCTGTGTTTTTTGCAGCTTTCGTTGTTGCCGGAACCATGTGGTATGGCTCTGCAACTACTCCGGTCGAATTATTTGGTCCCACTCGTTACCAGTGGGATCAGGGATACTTCCAACAAGAAATAGATCGACGGGTTCGTGCCGGTCTGGCCGAAAATTTGAGCCTATCGGAAGCTTGGTCAAAAATTCCCGAGAAACTCGCTTTTTATGATTACATTGGTAATAATCCAGGTAAGGGGGGGTTATTCAGAGCAGGTGCAATGGACAATGGAGATGGAATAGCTGTTGGTTGGTTAGGACACCCTATCTTCAAAGATAAGGAGGGAAATGAGCTTTTTGTACGTCGTATGCCTACCTTTTTCGAAACATTTCCAGTAGTTCTGGTAGACAAAGAAGGAATTGTGAAAGCCGATGTTCCTTTCAGGAGGGCAGAATCAAAGTATAGTGTTGAACAAGTAGGTGTAACTGTTGAGTTCTATGGTGGTGGACTTGACAGGGTTAGTTTTGGTGATCCTGCTATAGTTAAAAAATATGCTAGACGCGCTCAATTAGGTGAAATTTTTGAATTAGATCGTGCTACTCTAAAATCTGATGGTGTTTTTCGTAGTAGCCCAAGAGGTTGGTTTACTTTTGGACATGTTACATTTGCTCTCCTTTTCTTTTCTGGACACATTTGGCATGGTTCTAGAACCCTATTCAGAGATGTTTTTGCTGGTATCGACCCGGATCTAGATTCTCGAATAGAATTTGGAGCATTCCAAAAATTGGGAGATCCAACTACTAAGAGACAAGTAGTATGATATTGCTCTTATCTCTTCTCTAATAAATATTAGTACGAAAGCTATCTCCATAATTGTAAATTACGATCGAATCTATGGAAGCATTGGTTTATACATTCCTGTTGGTAGCGACCCTAGGGATAATCTTTTTCGCTATTTTCTTCCGAGAACCACCCAAAATTCCGACTAAAGGTCAAAAATAATTTTGCTTCTCCAAATTTTCATTCTTTCTCTCCCATCAAAGAAAGAATGACCTTCCCTATAGGGGAAGGTCATTCTTTCTATTAGTCCTCGTGATCCTCAAAAGGATCCCTAAGTTGTTCAGAAGGTTGCCCAAAGGCGGTGTATAGGGCATAACCAGTAAAGCTCACAAGTAAACAAGATATGGAGATGGCGACTAAGGTTGCAGTTTCCATTATTAGGTAATCCCAATATCATGGTATGTTTACGATATAATAACAAAGTTAACAGATCTCAACCAATACAATAGTTTCTATGGCTACAAAGGCTACAAAGACCGTTGATGATTCCAAAATCGAACCAAGACCAACCGCTGTAGGAACGGTCTTAAAACCGCTTAATTCGGAATATGGTAAAGTAGCTCCTGGATGGGGAACTACTCCTCTTATGGGTTTTGCAATGGCTCTATTTGCAGTATTCCTATCTATTATCTTGGAGATTTATAATTCTTCCGTTTTATTGGATGGACTCCCAGTTAGTTGGGACTAGAGGAACTCCAAAATCCGTCCGATAAGCTCTTGAAGAAAAAAAAAGAACTGAGGGATCCAAACCCAGACCAACTTTGAGTTTTTAGCTTATCTTGTTCCAATAGTTTGATCGTGTAATTACTTTTCTCTAAGGATTTTTGGAATATGGGTGTGCGACTTGTTGAAATTGATCCATATTTATAGTACAGAAGACCGATCTGTTATCTTCATAAAGATGGTCCTACCTCGTTGGATATTTTATTGATAGAATAGTGAATCTCTAGAGCACGAGGTCTATTATAGATATGTTCCAGGAAGATCTGAACTATGGTTTGTACCTATCATTTCCTCGTCACCAGGCTTCCAAGAAAAATTTGAAAGAGATATTTTCTATAATAAATCAAAGGATCTATCCTATTTCATAATTATGCTGATTATGACCAAAGAATAATATAGTTAAGTTAGTATCTGATTTCTCTTAGTTAGCATATTTCGTTGAGTGAGCGAAGATCAAAAGGTTATTACCCAGAGAACCTTTTGGGGATTTGATAAAATCATCGGGGTATAATCTAAATCTGAGGTTTGGATTGATTCATCTATTGAGATCTCGACAAGATAATTCCTATCGATCGTCTATATTAGTTTTTTTTCTAGAGAACTTATATTACACGAATAGGGTAAAAGATCGTTCAAAAGGCCTATAGTGATTTATCATAGGAATGAGCCGACTTGAAATTTTGGCACTATTTGAAATTTTGGCACTATTTGAAATTTTGGCACTATAAATAAAGTCTTCTAATAGAAATGCTGGATTGTTTCGAATCATCCTCATTTCCCAGCCGGTCAGGCAGCAAACCGTCAAGTATCTTTATATTTTCCCCAATTTAGATATTCGTGTCCAAAAGCATTTGTGTTTTTTTGTTTAAGCCGTATGAAGGGAAATTCTCATGTACGGTTTTCAGAGGGGGAATTTTAGTTTACCTATCTCAATAAAGTATACGATCGGTTCGAAGAGCGTCTCGAGATTCAGGCGATTGCAGATGATATCACTAGTAAATATGTTCCTCCTCATGTCAATATATTTTATTGTCTAGGGGGGATCACACTTACCTGTTTTTTAGTACAAGTAGCTACTGGTTCTGCTATGACTTTTTACTATCGTCCGACCGTTACAGAAGCTTTTGCTTCTGTTCAATACCTAATGACTGAAGTTAACTTTGGTTGGCTAATCCGATCAATCCATCGATGGTCGGCAAGTATGATGGTTCTAATGATGATCCTGCACGTATTCCGTGTTTATCTCACAGGTGGATTCAAACAACCCCGTGAATTAACTTGGGTCACGGGTGTAATTTTAGCTGTACTGACTGTATCTTTCGGTGTAACTGGTTATTCTTTGCCCTGGGATCAAATTGGCTATTGGGCAGTGAAAATTGTGACCGGTGTGCCCGAGGCTATTCCTGTAATAGGATCTCCTTTGGTAGAGTTATTACGCGGAAGTGTTAGTGTGGGTCAATCTACCTTGACTCGTTTTTATAGTTTACACACTTTCATATTACCCCTTCTTACTGCTGTATTTATGCCAATGCACTTTCTAATGATCCGTAAGCAGGGTATTCCAGGTCCTTTATAGAGAGGAAAGATAGATGAAGAATAACTATTCATAACTTATTGTTCCGAGTAACCACGGTAATATTTCATCGCCAGGAATATTTCTTATTAGAAAATGGAAATATCCATAGAAAATAAAAAAAAAAAATATGGTCCTCGGATTTCTCCTTTCGATTTTGGAGTATTATTCATCCAATACAAACAAATAATTGAAGTAGATTCTCAGACGGAGAAGATAGATTATGGGAGTGTGTGACTTGAACTATTGATTAGGCGATGCAGATACTTTCTCCGATCTACCACATAAAGATTTCTGATAAAATGTGTCTCTGTCCCAATTTCCTTATCAGAAATAGGAAGTTTAGCACCTGGGTGGAAAGGCATCGGTTAGTTTGTTTTGTTCCAAGAGAATTCTTTCTATGATCGAATCCGGATCAGGAAGGGCTCCGTGAGATCCGGTCAATGGGGTAATATTTTCATATAATAAATAATTGGATCATATGACTTTACTTATCCTTTTCATAGTGTGAAAATGCATCCATTTCCCTTGCATCCATTTCGACGGGAAAAAACTATCGGAGTGAAAGAAGGGATCTAAGGAAGGAGAGAGGCCGGATCAATAACAAGTCAATACCTTGTATGCGAAAAAACCTTTGAGGTCTATTCGTGATAATAAACACAAATTACAAGGACTAAGATGGTCCAAAAAGCATATCGATCATGATCGAATTTGTGAGCTTACTTGGGTAATGAGCATTTAACTGGAATAATTGAATTACCAATGATGGATAATCATGGACATTATTAGTTCCTATTCTTCCAATCCGTTTTCCATCACGGGAAAAAAGTTATATATACTTCCTCCATTTATTGTTCGAGCCGGATGATAAAAATTGGCATGTCCGGTTCTTTCGGGGGATAGATCCATGGAGATCTACTTATCCCAATAACAAAGAAACCTGACCTGAATGATCCTGTACTAAGGGCTAAATTAGCTAAAGGTATGGGACATAATTATTATGGAGAGCCCGCTTGGCCCAATGATCTTTTATATATTTTTCCAGTAGTCATTTTAGGTACTATTGCATGTACAATAGGTTTAGCGGTTCTAGAACCATCAATGATTGGTGAACCAGCAAATCCATTTGCAACTCCTTTGGAGATATTGCCCGAATGGTATTTTTTCCCCGTATTCCAAATACTTCGTACAGTACCTAACAAATTATTAGGTGTCCTTTTAATGGGCTCAGTACCCGCGGGATCATTGACGGTGCCTTTTCTAGAGAATGTGAATCAATTTCAGAATCCATTTCGTCGTCCAGTAGCTACAACAGTATCCTTGATCGGTACTGCAGTAGCCCTTTGGTTAGGTATTGGGGCAGCGTTGCCTATTGATGAATCTTTAACTTTAGGTTTTTTCCAATTTGATCCAACTGTCGAATTTCAAAATCTTTTCATTTTAGATTAATATATCTAGGGAGTAGTTGCTTTAAGACAAATTATATCTCCCTAGATATATATACCGATCTTGTCAGAGATTTCTTTCGGATATTCCATGAAATAGAGAAGAGATATGTCAAAGATTCGAAATGAAATTATTCTCATGACTCTCCAGAAGAACTTGGGGAAAGAAAATGAATGAAGAGATGGAATGGAACCATTTAATGAACCTGAAACTAATTCCTAGGTGGATCAATTGCAAAACGTTTTCGTAAAACTTCCAATACCTGTTCGACAGATTCCTTGCCAAAGTGTTCAATTCTCATTAGATCTTCTCGACTGTAATTTAATAGGTCCAATAATGTATGTATATTGGCTCTTCTGAGGCAGTTATAGGTTCTGGAGGGTAACTCTAATTGGTCAATGAAAATATGTTTAAATGCAATTTTTTCTTTCGTTTCCCCCGTATCAGTCAATACGTGCGAAAGGGGGAAGGGAGGCATATGAGAAAATCCTTTTCTATTGTTAATTCCATCAATGTTCTGTTCCTCTCCATGCAGGAAGGGAATAAATAAGTCGATCAAATTTCGAGAAGCTTCGTAAAGTGCCTCTCTAGGAGTTAACCCCCCATTCGTCCATATTTCCAGGAAAAGGACTTCTCGTATTTCATTTCCGCTCCCATAGGAATGAATACTATAATTTGCATCGCAAACAGGCATAAAAACAGCATCTATAGGAAAAATTCCGTCCTGATAATTATTTGGACTATGTATAATATATCCGCTATTTTTTTCAATTTGTAATCTTATATCAGAAGTAATTGATTTAGTAAGTCTAGCTATGTGTTGTGTAGTATCAATTATTTTAACAGAAGGTGGTAATATGATATCTTGAGCAGTTACATTTCTAGGTCCAACAATATAGATAGAAGCTTCTCGGATTCCGTATGAATCACTTCTAAGTACAATTTCTTTTAGATTCATCAAAATGTCATGTACCGATTCTTTAATACCTATTATCGCGGAATATTCATGTTTTATGTTCTCCAATTTAACACGTGTGATACATGTTCCTTCTACTTCTGCAAGTAAAGCTCTTCGCATTGCGATGCCTATTGTATCGGCTCGACCTTTGCGGAGCGGAGATAGAGCAAAACGACCATAATGAAGACGCTTACTGTATGCTCTGGATTCCATGCACTTCCATCGTAGTGTCTGAATAGAGACTGAGATTTCATCTCGAATCATACCAAGATTATTTTTTTTTCAGATTATTAAATCATTTCTTTCTCTTGAAATTCATTCAATTCTTACACACGTCTCTTTTTGGGAGGTCTACATCCATTATGTGGCATAGGGGTTACGTCACGTACAAAACTTAAAAGTATGCCACTTCTACGAATGGTTCGTAATGCTGTATCTCTCCCCCGGCCAGGACCACTTATCATAACTTCTACTCGTTCCATACCCCGATCCATTAATGTACGAATAACATTTTCTGCTGCAGTCTGGGCAGCAAATGGTGTACCTCTCCTTGTGCCTTTGAATCCACAGGCACCGGCGGAAGACCAAGAAAAAACTTGTCCCCGTACATCTGTAACAGTCACAATGGTATTGTTAAAACTTGCTCGAACGTGAATAACTCCTTTGAGTACTCGATGTTCATTCCTACGTGAACCAATTCTTCCTGTAGTTTTTGACATATTAATCATTATGAGTTCAGTTCGAAAAATGCATATCGAAATCTATTTTACCACTAGATCCGTTCATTTATATAGAGGAAGATTACCCCTGTTTTTGCTTATGTCTCGGATTGGAACAAATTATCATAACTCGTTTCCGCCTACGAATTGGTCGACATTTTCCACAAATTCTACGAATAGAAGCACGAATTTTCATATTTGTGACCCTCCAATTTGCTCATATTACATTTTGTTCTCTGAGAAAGAGAGTCCATTGAATCTATGATTCTCGATCCTCATCAGATGTTCAGTGATTCAATTGTTTGAAGATTTTTTGCTAAGTCTATATATTATACGTCCTTTGCTTAAATCATAAGCACTTAATTCGACCTTGACCCTATCTCCTGGTAGTATTCGTACGGAATTACGTCGAATTCTACCCGAAATATGAGTCAGAATCTGACATCCATTATCTGTCAGAACTCGAAACATACCGTTGGGGAGTGATTCAGTAACCAAACCTTCCGCATGGATCAGATTCTGTTTGTTCATTGAATCTCCTCCTCTTTTGATAAAAAAAAAATTGACTAACGTGCTTGGATGAAGATGAATGGTGTCTCGAACCAAACTTGCTCCGATTTTTCATACCATGGGGATATCTTACAGAATCAATATTTTTGGACAAAATTGATATCGATTACCATACATAACATAATATTTCTCCTCCAATTTTTTTTTGTCGAGCTTCTCGATCCGTCAGAATTCCTTGGGAAGTAGAAAGAATTACGATCCCCATTCCACCTAGAACTTTTGGAATTTCTCGATAATTTGAATAAATCCTCGAACCAGGTTTGCTGGTACGCTTTGACGTGGTTATATATGTCCTTTCCTTCCTTCTCCGATATTTTGAAGTCGATATAAAAAAAGATTTTTGGCCTTCCTGATGTTCCCTAACATTTTCTATAAAACCTTCTCGTAAAAGGATCCTTCCGATGTTCTTGGTAATATTAGTAGCTGTTACTCGAACCGTTCCTTTTCCTACCATGTCGGCGTTTCTTATAGAAGTAATTAGATTGGCAATAGTATCGTTACCCATGATGAACGAATTCTTAGGAATTCCTGGTCTCGATATAAAAGGCATGTTTTATTTTATTCGAAGAATATGCCTGAGGTTCAATGAATTTATCCATATACCATTTGATGAACTATCAGTAGAAGATCTCTACAAGATCTATCAGTATTTATAAGACTTCGGGAGCCAATGAAACTATTTTTGTGAAATTCAATTGTCTCAATTCCTGAGGAACCGGACCAAAAACTCGAGTTCCTTTTGGATTTCCTTCCTGATCAATGACAACTGCTGCATTGTCATCAGATCGTATCATCATTCCATTATCACGTTCAAGTTCTTTACAGGTGCGTATAACTACGGCTCTAACTACTTCTGATTTTTCCAGGGGCATGTTAGGTACTGCTTCTTTAATTATAGCAATGATAACATCACCTATATGAGCGCATTTACGATTACTTGCTCCTAGAACTCGAATACACATTATTTTTCGGGCTCCACTGTTATCCGCTATATTCAAATAAGTTTGAGACTGAATCATTTTTCCTCCAAAAGATTTGTTACCTCGGCGGATAACATGAAAAAAAAAGAAGAAAAGGAAGAGTTCTTACGAATTAGTAATCTTCTTCCACCATAAAAAGCTCTTTTATTCTGTATTGGTTAAATTAAATAGTAACAAATTGAGTACGTATAGGCATTTTGTATGCAGCTATTCTAGCAGCTGCTCTAGCGACGGTTTCAGATACTCCGCCCATTTCATAAAGTATTCGACCTGGTCTGATGACAGATACCCAATATTCGGGAGATCCTTTCCCGGAACCCATACGTGTTTCCGCAGGTCTCATTGTAATAGGTTTGTCGGGAAATATACGTATCCATATTTTTCCGCCACGACGGGCATAACGAGTAATCGTTCTTCGTCCGGCTTCTATCTGCCCAGATGTGATCCAAGCCGGTTCAAGTGCTTGAAGAGCGAATCTACCGAAACAAATGCGATTGCCGCGATAAGATACTCCTTTCATTCTTCCTCTATGTTGTTTACGAAATTTTGTTCTTTTTGGGTTATAGTCGATGGTTTATAGTATTTTGATCCCATCTCTAATCCAGAACCGGACATGAAAGTTTCTTCTCATCCGGCTCCTTGTGAAAAATCTATGTAAAATTGGACAATGTGTAGTTAGTTATTAGTTATATATATATAAATGAGTCTATATCTACGCATTACGCATATCGTAAATAGAATCTAATTTACGGGACGAATAACTTTTTTATTTCAATCCAATGAGACTCTTAATTAATAATTTCACAGGCGAATATTGACTCTTCTGGTATTTGCTCCATGGGGTCGACTTACTTATAGACTCCAATGAGATTAATTCGTTTTCGGTTTATTTCGCCATCCTATCCAATGGATGATTAAGATTCCTATATGATCTTATGCAGTCATAGGTTCCATCGTTCCATAGCTTCTATCTAAATGCCTAGGTCTTCCCTCCGCAATGGAGCTTTCTTTTCATCTGTTACGGAATCAATTTCCTTAGTTTCCATCGACCCGAAGCTCTTTCTCCTTCATAAACTGAATCCCTTCAATTTTGTTTGAATAAATCAGGATGATTCTTATGCTTTATCACACTGCTTTTTGGAGGGTAATTAATGAACCATACAATATTGAAGAAGATTTAATTTCTCCTTCTTTTTTTTCTTTTTCCGCATAACCAAACACCTTTCTCGCTTCACGAAAGAGAAAAATCTCATTTTTTCTCTCGTGGAAGAAAGTCTTTACGAGGTGATTGTATCTACCCATAGTTATTGGATCTTGGCAATATGAAGCAATGAGTTAGTCTCTAGTTTCTTTATACCAGAGACCAATCCGTTCTTATTTCGAGTTCTCCATAACTCCGGAAAAGAATGAAAAGCTCGATTCCAACGAGTCGCACACTAAGCATAGCACGGTTCTTAAATGGGAAATCTAATTTCTATTCGATCTGATAGAATTGATGATCCATGATCGGGCAGATTAGGAAAAAAACCAATTCTAATATTCCTAATCCTCTAAAATCCAAATTTTGATCCCTAAAACTCCATAGATGGTTTGAACCGGATAATAACAATAATCAATCCTAGCTCGAATTGTCTGTAAGGGAACCCTACCTCCCCTGTCCCATTCGACCCGGGCAATTTCCTTTCCGTCGAGACGTCCTGCGATTTGGATCTGAATACCTTCTACATCTTCCCGTTCAGCCAGTTCAATAGCTTTCTTCATTGTTTTTCTGAATGAAACTCTATTCTCTAGTTGTAGGGCAATATACTCCGCAAGAATATTAGGTTTTCTATAGGGTTTCACAACTTTTTCTATAGCAATGTGAAGTTTTCGGTCCACAGAATCGAGCATATTTAGTACATCGTTTCTTAATTTTTCAATTCCTTGACCCCTACCTTTACCTTCTTTTAACAACAAGTTGGGAAATCCAATATAGATTTTGACCTGAATCAAATCGATCTTTCTGCGAATCTCTACACGTGCAATTCCTCCATAATTTGAGGAGCTCTTTATATGTGTTCGTACATAGTTTTCAATGCAAGTACGTATTTTTTGATCTTCTCGGAGATCTTTGGAATAATTCTTTTGTTGTGCGAACCAATGGGAACGATCATTTTGGGTTACACCCAGTCTAAAACCAAGTGGATTTATTTTCTGTGCCATACCTATCCTCTTTCTTGGGATTCTGACATAATAGGATCATTCGATCTGGAGATTTCTTCCAATACAATAGTTATATGACAAGTGGGTTTCTGTATTGGATAACCACGTCCCTGAGCTCTAGGTTGAACCCTTTTGAAAACAGCACCCTCATTCACTTCAACTCTACCAACGAGTAAATTGGCTTTGTTCAAACCCATATTGTGATTTGCATTTGCTGCCGCAGAATGAATTAATTGTGATATGGGATAACAGGCCCCATAAGGCATCAGTTCCAGTATCATAAGTGCTTGTCCATATGAACGACCACGAATTTGATTAATGACTCTACGTGCTTTATGAGCAGACATACGTATATTTCTCGCCAAAGCTCGTATCTCTGGACCTGAACTATTATTTCCCATTGACTTCACCCTCCCCAATGAATGACAAGTATCTCTCCAATTAACGACGAGATTTCTTATCGTTTCTCGCATGTCCCTGAAAAAGTAAAGTAGGTGCAAATTCCCCCAATTTATGGTTTACCATAAGATCTTTCACAAAAATGGGTAAATGTTCCCTCCCATTATGAACAGCAATTGTATGACCGATCATTGCAGGTACAATGACAGATGCCCGGGACCAGGTCACTATTATCTTCTTTTCTTCCTTTATGTTTAGATTTTTAATTTTCCTCAATGAATGATTAGCCACAAAAGGATTTTTTTTCATTGAACGTGCCATTATCAATTACCTTTCTTTCCTTTTTTTTTTTTATGGATATCCAACCATTCTTACTCACGTCGACGAAGGATTGAAGCATCACTGTATCTATTCCTCTTCCGACTTTTCTTTCCAAGCGCACTATAACCCCAGGGGGTCACGGGTTTTTTCCTTCCAATTGGGGTTCTTCCTTCCCCACCTCCATGAGGATGGTCTACAGGGTTCATAGCTACTCCTCTTACTTCAGAACGCTTACCCAACCAACGTTTAGCTCCAGCTTTACCAAAACTTCTATTTTTTGCATTGATATTACCCACTTGTCCAATTGTTGCTGAGCAGTTCTCAGATATTAAACGAACTTCTCCAGATGGTAATCTTAATGTGGCCGATCGATCTTCTTTTGCGATTAGTTCTGCTACAGCACCTGCCGCTCTAGCTAATTGTCCACCCTTTCCAAGTGTTATTTCTATGTTATGTATAGCCGTGCCTAAGGGCATATTGGTTGAAGTAGACTCTTATTCCGATGAATAAAAATCCCTTCCCAAACTGTACAAGCCTCTCTCAGGGCATACAGCTTTCTGGATGTATATGAGATGTCACATATATATATTTAAATAGAATCGAGATGAGAAAGGGCATCTACTGTATTCTCTATGTCCCGATTCTCTACATCCTAAGTCTCTCTATTCCATCATCTGGCTTATATTCTTTATGTAGCATTCAGAATGAATGACTTTATCAAATTACGCTAATACTTTCGTATTTTATGGATAACGTAGGAGGCATATTAAACATCTTTTTCTCTTCTCTCTCTTTCAACTTTTATTCCTCTCCCCATCTTTTCCTTTTGGGAATTATTACCACTGTCCAGCTCCGAATCTGCCTCTGACCATCAGATCAAATGTGAGTAACTTGTCCTTTTTGATCCCATTTTGTTCATGCTTCGGACAAACAATCTGGTCCTCTCCATATTATCATATCTTCGGAACCAATGATCCGATATGAACAATTTTTGAATCCAATCACCTGCTGTAATTTATCCTCAGTTTCCCTTTGGGGTTCGTCCCGTAAAAGTATCCTAGTTGGATCAGTGATAGATTTATAGGTTTCGCTGTAAACCCAATCGGTTGCTTCCGATCACGTGAATTAATAATTCAAACCGCACTCAGAGGTAGGGCATTTCCTATTGATATAGGAGCTTTTGGACCAGAAAGAATAGTATCTCCAATCATGACCCCTCTGGGATGCAGAATATACATCTTATCACCATTCTTGTAGTACACCTTGCAAATGTATGCACTTCTATTAGGGTCGTATTCTATGGTTACAATTTCTCCCGATATGTTTTCCTTATCCCGTCGAGAATCAATTTGACGATACAAACGCTTGTGACCTCCGCCCCTGTGTCTTGCGGTAATAATTCCTCTTCCATTACGACCTTTCCCACAATGATGCTGTCCAGAGGTCAATTTCTTCTGCGGGTCAAATTGCACTCTTCCATCGAAATCTGATACGGATCTGCGTGTGTCCGGAGTGAAAATTCTATATGAACGAATGGCCATTTAGTTTCAATTTGAAAATCTTATTGTTCTGAAAAGAGTGGAATAGAATCACCGGTTTTAAGTGTAATAATCATACGTTTACAACGTATTGGATGTCCTATCATTGACCCTCTCTTTCCTCCTTTTTCAGGGAGGCGATAACTGTTCATAGCTATTACTTTAACATCGAAGAAATGCTCAATCCAATTTTTTATCTTTGTTTTGTTCGACTGCGAATCGACGTTAAAAGTGTATTGATTCCTTTCTAATAGACGAATACTTTTCTCTGTAAGTACTGGATATTTCACCCCATCCATAAATTTTTCTCCCTCCTTTCGTTTTTTTCTATCTTTTCTTCTTTTTACCTTTTTTTTTCCATAATGCCTGTAGCTATTATATAAAATAATATACCAATTTAATGATACATATATATCATAGGTTCGTTATGGAAGTTATGCACGAACGTAATGCTCACAACTTTCCTCTGGATCTAGCCGCTGTTGAATCTATTTCAATAGGCGGATAATACTCCGATAGATTGTTACCGTATATTGATTAGAATACAAAACCTTTCATTTCATTTTATGGAAAGGTTTTGTATTCTTCAAATATTTGTTGTTATTCCTCATCCTTTTTCCCATTCCATTATTTATGGAATGGATATATGTGCAGTTCCTCTGCATCCAGCAGGAATTGAACCCGCGAGTTCGCCAATTATGAGTTGGGTGCTTTAACCATTCAGCCATGGATGCTGGATAAAGATCATAAACATACTCATTAATATGGAGTATAGACTCGGATCTGAAATTGGGTAGTTCGGGACCCACATTCTCTCATATTTGATTCATGTCAAGTATTATCATAGGTTCGCGATCCGACTCCAATCGTTATGGTCCGGTATCAAGATCTGGTCCTGGACGAGCTGATCCGATTCTTGAGATTGATTATACGAAAAAATGCCCGAACCAAAATATGTTGTTGTCGTGGGAGCATGTACTATTACAGAGGAATGTTTGGTACAGATTCTTATAGTACCGTTCGCGGAGTAGATAAGTTAATTCCTGTGGTGGATGTCCATTCGCCGGGTTGCCCACTTGAACTTATAGATGTGCTATAATGAAACTTCGTGAAAGAAAAGATAGCTCGATGGATATATGAGGACCGAGCCCCAACAAGGAAAGAATCAAATATTTTATTGACGCATCAGAAATGATGTATCACGCACACACGATGTACGAGAACCAAAAGGAGGATCCGATTTATTTTATACTATAGCTTATAATAGATTCTATTCCCACCATCAAATCTTGTCCTCCGAGTTCTCGATCCTACTTTATGTGGAGTATCGTGCTCCAATTGGAACGGACAGGGAGGGACAATATGAGCAAAGAAGAGGGAGAGAACAGAATTGATTCATCTATCTATTTTAATCGGGGTGTATCCGTATCTACATATAGATACGTATCTGTCAATATGAATGTACCCATATCCATATAGATAGAAGAGATAGATGGATATGGATACATGGCATGGATATTTACATCTTGCCAGGAACCAGATTTGAACTGGTGGCACGAGGATTTTCAGTCCTCTGCTCTACCAACTGAGCTATCCCGGCTCTTTCCTGTGGATCATCCTGGTACAGGGTTTTAACTTGTGTCAACTAAAAATAAAGAAGAAAAGGATTTTTCCCAGTTTTTAGAATTATCTTTATTATTTTCGATCTGGAAGTAACTAATATGAGAAAAAAATGGACTGCGATCAAATAATTTCCAAATGATCTCATCTATGTGGATCATATATCACAAAATGAATTGATCAACTGATCAACTCAACTTGTCATAAGATGGAAAGATTCCTGTTTTCATTTCTTCTCTTCATGAATAAATAAAATAGTCATGAATAAATAAAATAGTGAGGTGAGTGAAAGAATAAAGAAGTGAGAATGAATTAAAACTAACGGAATTGGATAAAATGGATCAGTCGTTCGGGAACGAACCTGAGTGGGGATAGAGGGACTTGAACCCTCACGGTCTATAAAGCCAACGGATTTTCCTCCTACTGCAATTTGCATTGTTGTTGACATTGACACGTAGAATTGGACTCTATCTTTATCCTCGTCCAATAATTTCTTCCAAAAACTGATTCAACTCCCTATCTAGAGTAGAGAAAGTTCATAATTGGATTACTTAATGTCAAATCATTACTTCAACTCAAATCTGGCATTTCTTTTACAAATAAAATGCTTGAAACGATTCAAGTTCTGATCGCGAGTGTTGTTTTTTTTTATACAACATTCCCACTTTCGAGGTGTAAATAAAGCGTTCTATAAATAGAGTATTGGACCCCAAATGAAATTCATTCGTTAGAATAGCTTCCATTGAGTCTCTGCACCTATCCCCTTCCTATCCTAGGAAAGAAACCATTGTCTCTATGAACCGGATTTGGCTCAGGATTACCCATTCAAAATATCCCGGGGTTCCCTGAATTTGGAAGCTATCACTTGGTAGGTTTCCATACCAAGGCTCAATTCGATCAAGTCCGTAGCGTCTACCAATTCCGCCATATCCCCTTCTCGGAGAACGAGATCATACCTTAATATAATCCTATTATGTAATCTCCATCAGTGTTATTCGTTAGATATTTGCTCAATATTGGGTGGGATAAATATCATCTCCTATTTCCCCTCTCTCACCATCTTTATCTCTACTCCAATCGAATATGACGACCGGGAATCATTATATTATTTCTGCATTTGAAATGCAATGTTATTATACTCTTCTAGTCGATTTGGAATAGTGAGTAAAACGATCGTTTATATAAATTGACCCTTCGTTACTTCCCTTTTGTTTCCTTTGAATCTACATTCAGGTTATGTTCCGTTTGTAATTGTAAATTGGATTGCGTCATTGAGTCTGATTCGCACTATAATTGTTAGGATTCCAAAAGAATATACGGATCTCACGCCAATGAAATGAGGAGTTATATTCCATTGAGCCTGCTTAGCTCAGAGGTTAGAGCATCGCACTTGTAATGCGATGGTCATCGGTTCGATCCCGATAGCTGGCTCTTTTCCGTTCCTCTCATTCCCATAATCCACAAAGTTTAGGATCAAGATGGAATGGAGAATAAATACTCTTCCGATCGTTCGTCGGGTCCGTCATGCCAGGATCACTTACTCCCAACTTAGAGAAAGATCTTCGTTCCCCATAGAAAATAATTCCAGTAGTTGTACGGGTTATACTATTCTTTCTTCTTTCCAGCACTATTTGTTAATTGAATAAGGAGTTTATATGTCCCGTTATCGGGGACCTCGTTTAAAAATAATACGTCGTCTGAAAACTTTACCAGGGCTCACTAGTAAAAGACCCAAATCCAGAAATGATTCTATAAACCGCAGGAAAATCTCTCAATATCGTATCCGGCCAGAAGAGAAACAGAAATTGCGTTTTAATTACGGACTAACGGAGCGACAATTACTGAAATATGTTCGTATAGCTAGAAGAGCCAAGGGATCAACGGGCCAGGTCCTATTGCAATTACTTGAAATGCGTTCGGATAATATTATTTTTCGATTGGGTATGGCTCCCACCATTCCCGGAGCTAGACAATTAGTTAATCATGGACATATCCGGGTCAATGACCATATGGTTGATATACCAAGTTACCCTTGCAAACCCCAAGATGTGATTACTATAAGAGATCAAGAAAGATTGAGAGCTATCATTAGGAAGAATATAGATCTGTTCCAGAGGGATAAATTGCCAAAGCATTTGACTTTTAATTCGTTACAATATAAAGGATTCATCAATCAAATAATAGATAGTAAATGGATCAGTTTGAAGATTAATGAATTGCTGGTCGTAGAGTATTATTCCCGTCAAGCTTGAATCGAGAATGAAATGGAGGGGTTGGGTTGCTGGACATCTGGAAATTATGTTCTTACCCCTTCTTTCTCCCCTCCCCGAAGGGGACATTTTATTATCCTTCCGTACGTTACCGTTACATTAGAATCTTGTTCGATACTTTTATTGCTTCTTAAAATGGTCTTTACCTTTCCCATACCATGAACCAATGTTTGTTCTATTTTCTATATCACAAATAGAAGGAGATTGATCCCGGAATTAGGAGATCGTCTTATTGGGATTCAATAGATTGGAAAAACGATGGATGAAAAGAAAATAGTAGGGCGAAAATACGGAAAGAGAGGGATTCGAACCCTCGGTAAGCAGAAGCCTACATAGCAGTTCCAATGCTACGCCTTGAACCGCTCGGCCATCTTTCCTATGAGATCTCTTCTAATAAAGAAAATTAGTGAATAACAAGTTCCTTACGAATTATTTTTGTTCAGGTACGATCAGTTCGATTTTTTGGAAATAAATAGATAATAAATAAAGTAATGATTCAATCCCTCCCGGAAAGACGAAAAGACATTTTATCAAACTTCCTCCTATTTAAGGAAATATTAAATAATCCTTGTTGATCTGACGATCTTATTCGGATTGCCCAATCAATAAATAATTTGAGACAGATTAACAGATCCATTCCATATTATGATAATATATGGATCTGTAGTGATCGTCTTATCAATTGTATAAGAATTAATTCTTTGGCAATGATCCTGTGTCAGGATGACCATATTTTTCTCGATATTCCTTTATCTATATGGATATGCGCACACAATTGCTGGGTGGGCATTTCATTCTCATTATGCAATGCTCGATCGTTTAACTCTTTCTTTGTTCGGATCATGATCGAACTGGACTTCTCGAGTTCACCAAATCTAGTATTCTTTCAATACAAATATTTTTTTTTCCCATTATTATTATTCAATATAACTAATGAACAATTATTCCAAATATTCCCTATCTATTCTCATTTTAAAGAATCAATTGGAATAGATAGAATGAGAACATATTTACGATTGTAAGGAAATCCATTTTATGGTATTGTGCACCAGAAAAAATTTCGTTCATGGAATCATTTGCGTAAGGGAATGAAGGAAATTATAAAATCTGTAATTGACTATGCCTAGATCTCAGAGAAATGACAATTTTATCGATAAGACCTTTACAATTGTAGCGGATATCTTATTGCGAATAATCCCGATGGCTCCGGGGGAGAAAGAGGCATTTACCTATTACAGAGATGGTGTGATTTGATATTTTTTCCGTTCTTCCCCTTTTGGGAAAGAAAAGGTATTCGGAAATCCAAATTGGGTCAAAGAAAACTTACGCTCAGTGAAGGTGAGTTCTGGAAATAGAACAATTCCTTCTGTCGTGTATCCCCGATCAATGCAGCCTTAGATGCTTTCATCTCCTGAGGATTTTAGTACCGAGCGAAAGGTTACACCTATGCAATAGGCCTTGCTTGTATAGTGGAACCTATCTGATAGGTGTGCATGGGGGGAGAGAGCACTACGTATGGAAATCGACAACAAAAAAGCTCCGTTATAGCTCATATGCATTACCCTTTTCCGAGGGGTAGTGAGAATGGTTGGGACAACAAACATCCATCTCGTTTGTACTTCGGATACCCCTATCATTGAACCATCGGAGATTGTTGAAGTGACTAATCCCCGGAGAATAAAGGGTGTTAAGAACAAAGAAATTGTTAAAGGTTCCATTCCTAGTACTGAGATCCTTGGTGTTTGGAAAAGAATCTTTGCAAGAAGGATGGCTAGAGATTCATTGGAAATACACTAGCCCCTGTTAATTCGTAATATTGGGTCATAATATTTTTATTTTTTTCAATTCCACAGATTACTCCCCGTATTACGTACTGTAAACAAAGGAGGAGCCGTATGAGGTGCGAATCTCATGTACGGTTTTGAAGCGGAGATCATTTCAATGGAATGAACGACCGTAACGGATGTCAGCTCAATCGGAAGGGGAATATGCGGAAGCTTTACAAAATTATTATGAAGCTATGCGACCGGAAACTGACCCTTATGATCGAAGTTATATACTATATAATATAGGTCTTGTCCATACAAGTAATGGGGAACATACGAAGGCCTTGGAATATTATTTCCAGGCATTAGAACGGAACCCATCCTTACCACAAGCTCTTAATAATACGGCCTTGATCTGTCATTACGTGCGGCTATCTGTACCATAGAATAACTTAGTTAATTACTACTACGGGTAAGGACAAAAGAAAAGGCTTTCTACATATGCACCGTCCCAAGTAACGGTTTTTATCAGCTGTAGCAAAAAGGACATCTCTCATAGGAGCCCGAATATGAATAGATAGATAAAGCCTACGTATTCCATGGATAAAAAATTAAATTGATGATGGAAGCACCATAAAGATCAATTATTGAAAGAAGGTTCGGGCTGATACGATCAAATCTGCTCATTGACAAGAATTGGAAATCAACTTATGTAATAGAGTTGATCTACTAAGCTATTGAGCAGCGGTGTAGCATCAGATCCTAAAGATGTGAAGTACTCCAGACGGAAAGTACTCTTCAAAAATTCTATACGGAACTGAGATAGTTACCTTGCAAAAAGACTTTGATTTAGATGATCAACCTGAAGTATATCTCTTCCTATACTTCATCTTTTTGAGGGTAGGAGAAAAGATAGAACCTGATCATTTAATTGATTGCAAGTGAAATCAGAAACTCATGTCATTTACTTTTTCTAGTCCTTTGGTTAATCTGAACTCCCAATGAATCATCTCCAATCCAATAATATTTTGGAAATTTGGGTAGAGGACTAAAGAATAGTTGATTGAGCCGTATGAGGTAGGAAACTCTCAAGTACGGTTCTAAGGGAAGAAAACTTTTCCAAGTTGACCTATCCCGACCGAGGAGAACAGGCCATTCGACAGGGAGATCCTGAAACTGCGGAGGCTTGGTTCGATCAAGCTGCTGAGTATTGGGAACAAGCTATAGCACTTGCTCCGGGCAATTACATCGAAGCACAAAATTGGTTAAAGATTACAGGACGCTTTGGAGGATGAGAATTTATATTCTAAGTAAATCGTTTATGGGGAAATAATTTTCATTATTGAATATCTTATTTTCTCGGAATCAATGGAATTCTTCCAGAATATTCCCCAAAATTAGATTCTATTCCGTCGGCATCTCATAGGAATATATTGACAATGGGCATCTCATAGAAATATATTGACAATGGGCATCTCATAGAAATATATTGACAATATAAAAAAGGATACCTTTTCCGGACTGGTTCTGGATTGTTAATGGATCTTCTTAATAGGGGTAAAATCCATAATTTCTTTCATTAATGATCCATGAAAAAAGATTTCTAACGGCTGGATTGTCTTTTTTTATATGGGACATATGGAGGAGTATCAATGAATATATATATATATATATATATATATATATATATATTTATCTACAAACATTGTAATAATCTTCATCTAGAAACATTGTAATAATCACCGAAAAACGCTTTTTCCGTTCGTAACAGTCCATGGTCCATTAAGCACCTCAGAGATATGTCATAATGAACATGAACACTTGCCTCAGATGTATTCCCGTATCATAATAAATAGATAAATGGATAAATATCTATCGATTTATTATGTAACAATCACCGAATTATTATGTAATAATCACCGAAAAACGCTTTTTCCGGTCGTAACAGTCTACGGTCCATTAAGCACCTCGGAGATATGTCATAATGAACATGAACACCTGCCTTAGATTGACTCCCGTATCATAGTCGCTCCAGTCATAAACTAGAAAATAAGGGGAGAAACGAGTTGAGATATCTCTCTCGTAAGTTAACTAATTACTATTGGCAGGTTTCTTCTTATTTATATCCCATCTGGAAAGAGGAGAACTAAATGATCAATCGTTTACTAGAACAATTTGAACAACTAGACGTAAAGGCCGAAGTAGATAGGGATCCTGTAAAAACCTCTTTTGAAAAATGGGCCAAACCTGGGCATTTCTCAAAGACGCTAGCTAAGGGCCCTGATACTACCACTTGGATCTGGAACTTACATGCTGATGCTCACGATTTTGATAGTCATACCAATGATTTGGAAGATATTTCTCGCAAAATATTTAGCGCTCATTTTGGTCAACTAGCCATCATCTTTATTTGGCTAAGTGGGATGTACTATCATGGCGCTCGTTTCTCTAATTATGAAGCATGGCTGAGTGATCCCACTCACATAAAACCCAGTGCCCAAATAGTTTGGCCAATAGTAGGTCAAGAAATATTGAATGGGGATGTAGGTGGAGGTTTTCGAGGGATACAAATAACGTCTGGGTTCTTCCAGCTTTGGCGAGCATCTGGAATAACCAATGAATTACAACTTTACTGCACTGCAATTGGTGCATTGATCTTTGCAGCGTTAATGCTTTTTGCTGGTTGGTTTCATTATCATAAAGCTGCCCCAAAATTGTCTTGGTTCCAAGAAGTAGAATCCATGTTGAACCATCATTTAGCAGGGTTACTAGGACTTGGGTCTCTAGGTTGGGCAGGACACCAAATACACGTCTCTTTACCCATTAACCAACTTCTAGACGCTGGAGTGGATCCTAAAGAGATACCACTTCCTCATGAATTTGTTTTAAATTCCGATCTTATGGCTCAATTTTATCCCAGTTTTGCTAAGGGAGTGATCCCATTTTTCACCCTGAATTGGTCAGAATATTCAGACTTTTTGACTTTTCGTGGAGGATTAAATCCAGTAACGGGGGGTCTGTGGCTGACCGATACGGCGCATCATCATTTGGCTATTGCAGTTCTTTTCCTGATAGCCGGTCATATGTATAGGACCAATTGGAACATGGGCCATTACCTCAAAGTAATTTTAGAAGCTCATAAAGGTCCATTTACGGGGGAGGGCCATAAAGGTCTTTACGAGATTTTAACTACCTCATGGCATGCTCAATTAGCTATTAACCTAGCTCTTTTAGGATCTTTAACTATTATCGTAGCTCACCACATGTATGCGATGCCCCCCTATCCATACCTAGCTATTGACTATGGTACCCAACTCTCTCTGTTTACACATCATATGTGGATTGGTGGGTTTATCATAGTTGGCGCTGCTGCACATGCAGCGATTTTTATGGTAAGAGACTATGACCCAACTACTCAATACAACAATTTATTAGATCGTGTTCTTAGACATCGTGATGCAATTATATCACATCTCAACTGGGTATGTATATTCTTAGGCTTCCATAGTTTTGGTCTTTATATTCATAATGATACTATGAGCGCTCTGGGACGTCCTCAAGATATGTTCTCAGATACTGCTATACAATTACAACCTATCTTTGCTCAATGGATACAAAACACTCATGCTTCAGCACCCGGTTTAACAGCTCCTGGTGCAACAGCGAGTACCAGCTTAACCTGGGGAGGTGGTGATTTAGTGACAGTAGGTTCCAAGGTGGCTTTGTTACCAATTCCATTGGGAACCGCAGATTTTTTGGTACATCACATTCATGCATTTACTATCCATGTGACTGTTTTAATCCTACTTAAAGGTGTTCTATTTGCCCGTAGCTCCCGTTTAATACCCGATAAAGCGAATCTTGGTTTTCGCTTTCCTTGCGATGGACCTGGGAGAGGAGGAACATGTCAAGTATCTGCCTGGGATCATGTTTTCCTTGGTTTATTCTGGATGTACAATGCAATTTCGGTAGTCATATTCCATTTCAGCTGGAAAATGCAGTCCGATGTTTGGGGTAGTATAAGTGATCAGGGAGTGGTAACTCATATCACGGGAGGAAACTTTGCACAGAGTTCTATTACGATTAACGGGTGGCTCCGTGACTTTCTATGGGCACAAGCCTCTCAAGTGATCCAATCTTATGGTTCTTCATTATCTGCATATGGTCTTTTATTTTTAGGTGCTCATTTTGTTTGGGCCTTTAGTTTAATGTTCTTATTCAGCGGCCGTGGGTACTGGCAAGAACTCATTGAATCTATCGTTTGGGCCCATAACAAATTGAAGGTTGCTCCTGCTATCCAGCCCAGAGCCTTGAGCATTGTACAGGGACGTGCTGTAGGAGTAGCTCATTACCTTCTGGGTGGAATCGTCACAACATGGGCGTTCTTCCTGGCAAGAATTATTGCAGTAGGATAATGGTTAGGAGGATTTGAAAAGCATTATGGCATCAAGATTTCCAAAGTTCAGCCAAGGTTTGGCCCAGGACCCAACTACTCGTCGTATTTGGTTCGGTATTGCAACCGCACATGACTTCGAGAGTCATGATGATATTACCGAAGAACGCCTTTATCATAAAATTTTTGCTTCCCACTTTGGTCAATTGGCAATAATATTTCTGTGGACCTCTGGTAATTTGTTCCATGTGGCTTGGCAAGGCAATTTTGAAGCATGGGTACGCGATCCCTTACATGTAAGACCCATTGCTCATGCAATTTGGGATCCTCATTTTGGTCAACCAGCTATAGAAGCCTTTACCCGAGGAGGTGCTCCCGGTCCGGTCAATATTGCTTATTCCGGTGTTTATCAGTGGTGGTATACAATCGGCTTACGCACTAACGAAGATCTTTATGCCGGAGCTCTTTTCTTGCTCTTTTTTTCTGCCATCTTTTTAATAGCGGGTAGGTTACATTTACAACCTAAATGGAGACCAAGTGTTGCATGGTTCAAAAATGCCGAATCCCGTCTAAATCATCATTTGTCAGGACTCTTCGGAGTAAGTTCTCTAGCTTGGACAGGGCATTTAGTTCATGTCGCTATTCCTGAATCAAGGGGGGTGCACGTCAGATGGGATAATTTTTTGGATGTATTACCGCATCCCCAAGGGTTAGGACCGTTTTTCGCGGGTCAGTGGAATGTTTATGCTCAAGATCCTGATTCCAGTAGTCACTTATTCGGTACCTACCAAGGAGCGGGAACTGCTATTCTAACTCTTCTCGGAGGATTCCATCCACAGACTCAAAGTTTATGGCTGACTGATATGGCTCATCATCATTTAGCTATTGCAGTTATTTTCCTGATAGCCGGTCATATGTATAGAACCAACTTTGGGATTGGTCACAGTATAGAAGATATTTTGGAGGCACATGTTCCTCCAGGAGGCCGCTTAGGACGCGGACATAAGGGTCTTTATAACACAATCAATAATTCTCTTCATTTTCAATTGGGTCTTGCTTTAGCTTCTTTGGGGGTTATCACTTCCTTGGTAGCTCAACACATGTATTCTTTACCCGCTTATGCATTCATAGCACAAGACTTCACCACCCAAGCTGCATTATATACTCATCATCAATACATTGCCGGGTTCATTATGACAGGGGCCTTTGCTCATGGAGCTATATTCCTCATTAGGGATTATAATCCGGAACAAAATAAGGATAATGTATTGGCGAGAATGTTGGAGCATAAGGAAGCTATAATATCTCATCTTAGTTGGGTTAGTTTATTACTAGGTTTCCATACTTTGGGACTTTATGTTCATAATGATGTTATGCTTGCTTTCGGTACTCCAGAAAAACAAATCTTGATTGAGCCCATATTTGCTCAGTGGATACAATCTGCTCATGGTAAGACCTTATATGGTTTCGATGTACTCCTATCTTCGACAAGTGGTCCAGCATTCGAGGCAAGTAAGAGCATATGGTTACCCGGTTGGTTAAATGCTATTAATGATGATAAGAATTCATTGTTCTTAACCATCGGTCCTGGAGACTTTTTGGTTCATCATGCTATTGCTCTAGGTTTGCATACAACTACATTGATCCTAGTTAAAGGTGCTTTGGATGCGCGTGGTTCCAAGCTAATGCCAGATAAGAAAGATTTTGGTTATAGTTTTCCTTGCGATGGTCCGGGACGGGGTGGTACTTGCGATATCTCGGCCTGGGATGCTTTTTATTTGGCAGTTTTCTGGATGTTGAATACTATTGGATGGGTTACTTTCTATTGGCATTGGAAGCATATAACGTTATGGCAGGGTAATGTAGCGCAATTTAATGAGTCTTCCACTTATTTAATGGGATGGTTAAGAGATTATCTATGGTTAAATTCTTCACAACTTATTAATGGATACAATCCTTTCGGTATGAACAGTTTATCTGTTTGGGCGTGGATGTTCTTATTCGGGCATCTTGTTTGGGCTACTGGATTTATGTTCTTGATTTCCTGGCGTGGATATTGGCAGGAATTGATCGAAACTCTTGCATGGGCCCATGAACGCACACCTTTGGCTAATTTAGTTCGATGGAGAGACAAGCCAGTAGCTCTTTCCATTGTTCAAGCACGATTAGTTGGATTAGCTCACTTTTCCGTAGGTTATATATTTACTTATGCAGCTTTTTTAATTGCCTCTACATCAGGTAAATTTGGTTAATTTTTCTTCATAAATATAAATTTCATCAGTGAATAAATAAGATGGTATTGTATCAATGACACTACCCACAGAGAAAAAGTAATCAACGTAATATTTCTCCATCTAAAATCTGATCTATATTTTGATTCTTGGTAGGTAATAGTACCGACTGAACTATTATGGCGAGAAAGAGTCTCATTCAGAGAGAAAAGAAAAGAAAAGCACTGGAACGAAAATATAATTTGATTCGTAAATCTTTGGAGGAAGAAAGCAAAGTTTCATCATTGGATGACAAATGGGAAATTAATAGAAAATTGCAATCTTCACCACGTAATAGTGCGCCTACACGTCTTCATCGACGTTGTTCTTCGACTGGAAGACCTAGAGCCAACTATCGAGACTTTGGATTGTCCGGACACGTACTCCGTGAGATGGCCCACGCATGTTTATTGCCCGGGATAAAAAAATCGAGTTGGTAGGAAAAAGAAAAAAGTTATTGAAGTTTATTGTGATAATAGTACCCCTATCCCTATATAGGGATAGGGGTACTATATCCCATGATTGTTTGATGTACCCATTCTGTATATGATATAATAAATCAATGGTGCGGAGTAGAGTAGTCTGGTAGCTCGCAAGGCTCATAACCTTGAGGTCACGGGTTCAAATCCTGTCTCCGCCAGACCAGAACATAAGAAGTATTTTGGTCCGGAAAGGATTACTTCCTCACTTTATAAAGGATTACTCTCTATCACTTTTTTCTTTTTTTAATTTAATGAAAAGTGAGGAAAAGATACGATCAATACATAAACTATTCATTACATAAACTATTCATTTTCATATTCCATGTGACGGGCGGGTAGCGGGGATCGAACCCGCATCTTCTCCTTGGCAAGGAGAAATTTTACCATTCAACCATACCCGCATTTTATTCGTTATGAATATATATATTCATAACGAATAAAATTGTAACATAATATGGAAAATACATATATGTTCAATCCCATTCGTAAGTAGATACCATTTCTTAATGGTCAATTTATTCATTCAATTACGAAAAACCCCTCCCTTGAGCACCTTCATTTGGTTCCTTGGGCCTTAAGGGAAAAGGTCCTTAATAATAACTATAAAGCCCTCTGGGAGGGGGGGGGGGGGAGGAGTTTTAACCTAAAAAATCTAGAACAGATCTAAGATATGAAAGAATTAAGGATACCTACAAAAAGGACTGATCCGATCCATAATGATACACCCGAAAATACAACATTTTTGCTACTTGACCAACCATCAGGAGAGGCAAGTGCAACAGGTACACCAATCACTAGTAAAAATGAAATAGCAATTAATGCAAACACAGCCGATTGGAAAGCAATAGTCATGGTTGTGATCTTACAAGCTCCCAACAGATTGAATAGACTATACCATCCGATCCCCAATTTTCAATTCTGATAAAATGCACTACGAAAAGGATTTGACCAGAAATTGATCGAGCTTTTCAAACTTTTTAAAAATTCTATTTGAGTGTGAGAGGAGAGGGAAATTCATTTCTTTTTTCCATTCCATATGATCATGATAAATAATCATATGTCACAGGTATGGTTGGTCTCGGCCCGACCTTATGATTATAGTTAGGTATTATATGAAGAAGTAGAATATAAGTTGTTTCCGGGAGAGATGGCCGAGTGGTTAATGGCTCCGGTCTTGAAAACCGGTATAGTAAAAAAACTATCGAGGGTTCGAATCCCTCTCTCTCCTGCTTTTTTTTAACAATAACATTTATTAGTCCGGTCCAGTACAAAAAAAGAGAATAGCTCGGCTATATCCAGCCGAGCTACAAGGATCCAGTTGGAAAGAGAGTATTTTAAAATACTCCTATCCCACCGATATGGGAGATGGATGTAATGAAATAGAATCGATTTCTCTTCCATCTGGTTCGATTTATTGTTTCAGTTAAGAGGAGTCATGGAAAGGACAGGTTCGAAATCACGATCAATTCCTTTCTCAAATCCTGCTGCAGCTGCACGAGCCCTTCCCGCATGCCACAAATGACCTACGAAGAAGAAAAATCCTAGAACAAAATGGGAGGTGGATAACCAACTTCGGGGAGAGACATAATTCACCGCATTGATTTCGGTAGCTACACCACCCACAGAATTTGAAGAACCTAAAGGAGCATGAGTCATATATTCTGCCGAACGCCGTTCCTGCCAAGGCTGTATGTCCTTTCTCAACTTGCTCAGGTCCAAACCATTAGGGCCCCTTAGGGGTTCCAACCAGGGAGCACGGAGATCCCAAAAACGCATCGTTTCCCCTCCAAAGATAATTTCTCCAGTTGGAGAACGCATAAGGTATTTACCTAAACCAGTAGGTCCTTGGGCAGACCCCACACTAGCTCCAAGACGTTGGTCTCTAACTAGAAAAGTAAACGCTTGAGCTTGAGAGGCTTCTGGGCCGGTGGGCCCATAGAATTCACTGGGATAAGCTGTGTTGTTGAACCAAACGAAACAACAAGCAATAAAACCAAAGACAGATAGAGCCGCTAAACTATAGGACAAATAAGCTTCTCCGGACCAGACAAATGCACGGCGAGCCCATGCAAAAGGTTTGGTTAAAATATGCCAGATACCACCGAAGATACAAATGGAACCTAACCATACATGTCCTCCAATTACATCTTCTAGATTATCCACGCTAACGATCCATCCCTCTCCTCCGAAAGGAGATTTCAGTAAATAACCAAATATAGCACTTGGGTTAAGAGTCGGGTTCGTAATTTTTCTTACATCTCCACCGCCGGGAGCCCAGGTATCATATACACCTCCAAAATACAAAGCCTTGAGCACTGGAAGAAAAGCACCAACACCTAGCAAGATTAGGTGAATACCCAAAATTGTGGTCATTTTGTTTCTATCTTTCCATACATAGCCAAAGAATGGAAAAGATTCTTCTAAAGTTTCGGGTCCTAT